AACCTGCATTAGCAGACTCATTCTCTGTGGTTTCCCTTATTAAACTAGAAGTTACCAAAGAACCATGCATAGCACTAAATAAAGAACCACCAAAAACGCCAGCTACGCCTAACATATGAAAAGGATGCATAAGAATATTATGCTCTGCCTGGAATACAATCATGAAGTTGAAAGTACCAGAAATGCCTAAGGGCATACCATCCGAAAAACTTCCTTGGCCTATAGGATAAATCAAGAAAACTGCAGTAGCAGCCGCAACAGGAGCCGAATATGCAACAGCAATCCAAGGTCGCATACCTAAACGAAAGCTAAGTTCCCATTCACGGCCCATGTAACAAGCTACGCCAAGTAAAAAATGAAGAACAATTAACTCATAAGGACCGCCGTTGTACAACCATTCGTCCACAGAAGCTGCTTCCCAGATAGGATAAAAATGCAAACCAATAGCTGCAGAGGTAGGAATAATAGCACCAGAAATTATATTGTTTCCATAAAGAAGAGAACCAGCAACAGGTTCTCTAATACCATCAATATCTACAGGCGGAGCTGCAATAAAAGCAATAATAAAAACTGAAGTTGCAGTCAATAAAGTCGGAATCATTAAAACACCGAACCATCCAATATAAAGACGATTTTCAGTACTAGTAATCCAGTTACAAAAACGACCCCAAGCACTTGCACTCTCGCGTCTTTCTAAAATTGCAGTCATGGTTGATTAATTTGGAGTTTAGTTAAAATAAAAATCAGAGACTCCCAAGCATGGCTTGTTATTCAACAGTATAAAATAATTTCTATATTGAAGTCAACTAAAATATGTATGATCAAAAATATAATATAAAAAAACCAAGGGAATACCTTATGGGTTGCCCGGGATTCGAACCCGGAACTAGTCGGATGAAGTAGATCATTTCATTCAATTTTTTGAATATTTCAAGAAAATTCAAAAATCTCCTCCCAAACCGTGCTTGCAATTTTCATTGCACACGGCTTTCTCTCTGTATTTTCTATTTCTATTTCACATCTACCGGCAAAACAAGCATTTCATTAAATCACAAAAATTGATCTAGCATAAACCAAATATTTTGATCAAAAATACAAAAAAAATCCAGAGCATTCTGCTGTTTTACCCAAAACTTGGTGAAATTATTTACCTCCAAAATATCTAAAAACCAAAGTCGTTCTGTAACTAAATCTATCTTAAATAGCAATTTTCTAAATTGTTTATGAAAACAGAAATATAGCAATTTTTTGTTTTTGAATTCAACTTGTTTTCGCACAAATATTTTACGTAGTTCAAATCCTAATTCTTTTCGAACTATACGTATCGTACTTTTATGCTTACAGGCTAAAGTTCTGATACATGAGAGAAAAAGTATATACTTCACACGATCTAAAAAACGTTTATTTATTGCTCCACTGTAAAAAGAATCTACATTTCTGCAAAAATGATCATATTTATCAAGAATAGAATTGTCGGTAAAACTAAGCCATGCTAATTTACTCTTCGGGTTACCCATTATATCACATAATCCTTCTTTTGATAAAAATTGAATAACAAAAACAGCGCTAAGTTTTGAATTTAATTCCCTGCTAACAAAATCAGTAGATAGAAAATAATCTAAGATATTTAGTCGGAGTAAAAAAGAGTTTGTTGGATATTCTAAGTAATAAGCTAGAAAAAATATATTTTGACTGGAAATTTGTTTCAAAAAAAAACTAGAGGGTTCCGATAAAACAAAAAGATAAGTTTGCCAAAAATTTAAGAAAAAAAATTCACATTTTTTGACTAGAATAGTAGTTCCCAGCAAAATCAATTTTTCCCCATATCTTATATAGTGAAAAAAAAAATCCTTTAGCAATCTTATCGTGTCTTTTTTTTTCGGTTTTCGGGTTAAAAAATTCCATTTTTGTTGAAAATGCTTTTGTTCTGAAAAAAGACCATAAGACAATGATTTTTCATGAAAACAACTTTTCCATCGAAGAGTGAAAAAATCTTCGAAAATAGAAAGAAGAATATTCCCTAAAAAGAAACAGAAAATCACACTTCCTTTTGGAAAAATAATAGAATTATTCACAAACTTAAATTGCTTTGAAAAAAGTATAAAACTTAAAAAATGTAAAAAAGAAACATCTTGAATCGAAAATTTGAAACGTCTAATTAACAGCTCTGAATGAATCGAAGAGGGTATTCTTATATTAGAAAAAGAAAGAGAAAACATAAAGACTTCTTCCAAAAAAAGAAATAGAGAAAAGACTGATTGAAAATTGACCTGTTGATTTATTTCTTTGAAAGTTACTTTGAAACCAAAAAAGTGTTTCCACCACGTGGAAACAAAAATATCAAAACAGAAAAAAAAAGTTTTTCCAATGAAATTAAAACAAGAACTTCTTGTATTATACACAAGATAGTTTTGTTGATGTAACAGCTTAATTGAACGTTTTACATTCAAAAAACGGAAACTATTAGGTAATTTTTCTATTTTTTCGAAAGAAGGGCTTGAGTTGAATAACAGATTCGGATCTATAACATAGAAATCGTTATGGAATAAGAGGGGATATAAAAAATGTTGTTGCCAACGTATGTTTTCATTTTTTTTCAAGAAAAAACCTCCTAAACCTTTCTTTTTAGAAATAAAATAACACATAGTACAATCTAGCTTGAACCGAATAAACCGAATAGTACTTTCAAAAGAAAGAATCTCAATCGTCATACACAAAAAAGACGCAAATATTTTATCTTAGCAACCAGGCGTTCTCCTGACTCATGAAATTCAGGCCAGCACACTAATTTTTTTTACACACCGATCTTAAAGTCTTTAGGATTCTATGATATGAAATTCTCTGACCTTTTCAGAGAAAAACCTTCCCATATCGATTGCTAAAAAGCTTTTAACTTCTTTTTAATAAGAGGAATCATTTTCTCTTCGCTAGGAAGAGCAGAAACTCGTTCTTCTAGGTTTGTTCATTATTCAAGCTATCCCTTTTCCATAGACTTTTTAACTACAAAGTGATTGAACTTCAATTTCATAGAAAATCTTACCTTTTTTGAAAAAAGAAGTTTTTCCAAAAGCGACATGCTTTTTTTTCCTTTTTCTAGGATAAGTCGTAGTTTACTAAAATAATCATTACTGATTAATATTGACGAAAATTTTACTTCATTTCAAAATGTAAAAAACTTGATTAAATCGCACTTAAAAGCCGAGTACTCTACCATTGAGTTAGCAACCCTAAAGAATATATTTATTATTGTATACCTTATTGTATACCTTAAGGTATACAATAATGATAGGCCCGTAGTAGATTATTTGTCAAATTAAGCAAAAAAAAAAAACGAATTATCTTACAGTTAATGTTTCCTTAGTTGCGTACATGACTTCAATTGTAATCTTAACTACACCCTTTATTTTAGCAAATTTTTCTGTCTCTCTTTTTACCTTGTCCCTGAAAAAACGAGGAATTTTTTGTAGTTCTAGTTGACTTTCAGTATCCCAAATTACGTCTAAACCACCTATAGGGTTAGATTTTGTTATTACTTCTTTCATATCATGACCACCAAAAATGTCTAAAAGATGATCTTCCATACCCAGCGCAAAAGAATTATAGACCAAATCAGCTATTTGATTTGTACCTTCGTACCCCATAAAAGGACGATATCCCAAAGGAAAATTTTGTATATGAACTGGTGCAGAAATAACGCCGCAGGAGATATCAAACCGTTTACCAATATGACGTTCCATTTGAGTACCGAATATTGCGGAAGGTTCTACACAAGCAATTTTTTTCCCTACTTTAGCATGATCCTCTGTGATCAATATTTCATTACTAAAATCTTGTACCTGCTCTTTAAACCACTCTGCATCATGTTTACAATATGTACCTGTACAACTCACGCGAATTCCCATTTCTCGAGCAAGTATTTTGGTAATAGACGCGGCATGAGTTGCATCACCAAAAACAACAGTTTGCTTCCCCGTAAAATTTTGGCAATCAATAGATCTTGAAAACCAAACAGCTTGGGAAATAAACCTAGTTTGTCTATCAATATAAGATTCATAATTTACCCCCTTTTCCCCAAAAATTGAAGCAAAAGGATTCACCGATTTTTCTATCCGTCGGATACACTCGGCATTATCTATAACACCCATAGGTGTTATAGATAGATAAGGCATTCCAAATTCTTTTTTCAAAAAAAAAGCTGTCATTAACCCTATTTCACGATAAGGCACCAAATTTAACCAAGCTTTTGGTAAATTTTGCAAATCTTCGACAGACCCCCCTTCAGGGATTACTTGATTTATCTGTATATTGAGATCTTGAAATAAACGTTTTAACTCACGACAGTCATGTTGATGATGAAACCCCAAAGTAAAAATACCGATGATATTTACAGAAGGCACATCCGTCAAAAATCGGTCTAATTTTTCTTTTTTTTGTTTCGATAAATAAAAGCGAACAACTTGCTCTAAAGTCCTATCTGCTGCTTGAATTTCATTTACTTGATAATGGTCTACATCCGCCAAAATAATATTTGAATCAGATATTACAGATGCTCTATCTACAAAATTTTGTAAATCCTCTTGTAAAATACTTGAAGTACACGTAGGTGTCAATATGATCAAATCAGGATTTTCTTCTTTATCTTTCCGAAGTAGATTATCTACTACTTTTTTTTGAGATCCACGTCCTAAAACACGACGATCTACAATACTAGCTGTCGCTGGAGTAAAATTTCTTTCCCTCTCTAGCATAGAACGCATTACATTGAAATAATCATCTCCCAAAGGAGCATGCATAATAGCATGGACATTTTTAAATGAATTAGCTACTCGTAAAGTTCCAATATGAGCAGGACCGGCATACATCCAATAAGCTAATTTCATAAACAAAATTTTTGAGTGATTAATTTTATTAAATTTTTATTTAATTACACTACAACAAAGAGATATTCCTTATAAATCAAAAAATATTGTATAGGTTATAATTTTCTTTTGTTCTTTTGTTTGTCTTGCTTGCAGCCAAAAAAATGAAGCCCTTTTTACTCAGTGGTAGAGTAAAGCCATGGTAAGGCGTAAGTCATCGGTTCAAATCCGATAATGGACTTTAGCCTTCATTATAAGTATATCCTAAAAATTAAGAACCCTTGTTAATTTTTACTTTTGAATTCTAATTTTTTCTTATAATGGTAAAGTAGATAAGTATTTTTATCGATTTTTGCTCATTAATTTAATTCTTTTGTCTTTATATTCAAATTTAATCAAAAATCAAAAAAAGAAAATGAACAAAATGTTTAAAAAAGGAGGATAATAATGACTATAGCACTTGGAAACTTTTCCAAAGAGGAAAAAACATTTTTGGATACTCTGGATGATTGGCTACGCAGAGACCGGTTCATTTTTATAGGTTGGTCTGGTCTATTACTTTTTCCTTGTGCTTATTTCGCCTTGGGTGGATGGTTCACTGGTACAACCTTTGTGACTTCGTGGTATACTCACGGACTAGCTAGTTCCTATTTAGAAGGCTGTAATTTTTTAACAGCTGCAGTTTCTACTCCCGCGAATAGTTTAGCACATTCACTTCTTCTATTATGGGGCCCTGAAGCACAAGGGGATTTCACGCGTTGGTGTCAATTAGGTGGTCTATGGACCTTCGTAGCTCTGCATGGTGCTTTCGGTTTAATAGGTTTCATGTTACGCCAATTTGAACTTGCTAGATCTGTACAATTACGACCATATAATGCAATTGCATTTTCTGCTCCAATTGCTGTTTTTGTTTCAGTTTTTTTAATCTATCCTTTAGGTCAATCTGGTTGGTTTTTCGCTCCCAGTTTTGGAGTTGCTGCTATTTTCCGATTTATCCTTTTTTTCCAAGGTTTTCATAATTGGACCTTAAACCCGTTTCACATGATGGGAGTTGCCGGGGTTTTAGGAGCTGCTCTGCTATGTGCTATTCACGGTGCTACTGTAGAAAATACTTTATTTGAAGACGGAGACGGGGCAAACACATTCCGTGCATTTAACCCGACTCAAGCCGAAGAAACTTATTCCATGGTCACGGCTAATCGTTTTTGGTCCCAGATTTTTGGAGTTGCTTTTTCTAATAAACGTTGGTTACATTTTTTCATGTTATTTGTACCTGTAACTGGTTTATGGATGAGTGCTATTGGAGTTGTAGGCTTAGCTCTAAACTTACGTGCCTATGACTTTGTTTCCCAAGAAATCCGCGCAGCGGAAGACCCTGAATTTGAGACTTTCTATACAAAAAATATCCTCCTGAATGAAGGTATTCGAGCCTGGATGGCGGCTCAAGATCAGCCTCATGAAAACCTTATATTCCCCGAGGAGGTTTTACCCCGTGGAAACGCTCTTTAATGGAACTCTTACTTTAGCTGGTCGTGATCAAGAAACTACAGGGTTTGCTTGGTGGGCCGGTAATGCTAGACTAATCAATTTATCTGGTAAATTACTTGGAGCTCACGTGTCTCATGCTGGACTAATTGTGTTCTGGGCCGGAGCTATGAACCTTTTCGAGGTGGCTCATTTTATACCTGAAAAACCTATGTATGAACAAGGGTTAATTTTACTTCCTCATCTCGCTACTCTAGGGTGGGGAGTAGGTCCTGGTGGAGATGTTGTCGACACTTTTTCTTTTTTTGTATCAGGAGTACTTCATATAATTTCTTCTGCCGTTCTAGGCTTCGGTGGTCTTTACCACGCCCTTATAGGTCCTGAAACGTTAGAAGAGTCTTTTCCTTTTTTCGGTTATGCTTGGAAGGATAGAAATAAAATGACTACCATTTTGGGTATTCATCTCATCTTACTCGGTGCTGGTTCTTTTCTTCTCGTGCTAAAAGCTCTCTATTTTGGAGGTATATATGATACCTGGGCTCCGGGTGGTGGAGATGTAAGAAAAATAACAAATATGACCCTTAACCCCAATACTATTTTTAGTTATTTACTGAAATCTCCTTTTGGAGGAGAAGGATGGATTGTTAGTGTAAACAATATGGAAGATTTAATTGGAGGACATTTCTGGTTGGGTTCAATTTGTTTCTTCGGTGGTATTTGGCACATATTAACTAAACCTTTTGCATGGACTCGTCGTGCTTTTGTTTGGTCTGGCGAAGCTTATCTATCATATAGCTTAGCGGCTCTTTCTTTGTTTGGTTTTATTGCTTGCTGTTTCGTTTGGTTTAATAATACAGCGTATCCCAGCGAGTTTTATGGGCCTACTGGCCCAGAAGCTTCTCAAGCTCAAGCTTTTACTTTCTTAGTTAGAGACCAACGTCTTGGAGCTAGTGTAGGATCTGCCCAAGGACCAACTGGATTGGGTAAATATCTTATGCGTTCCCCTACTGGGGAAATTATTTTTGGTGGGGAGACTATGCGTTTTTGGGATCTTCGGGCCCCTTGGTTAGAACCTCTTAGAGGTCCTAATGGTTTAGACCTTAATAAATTAAAAAAAGATATACAACCTTGGCAAGAACGGCGTTCAGCCGAATATATGACGCATGCTCCTTTAGGTTCTTTAAACTCAGTAGGCGGTGTGGCTACTGAAATAAATGCAGTAAATTTTGTTTCTCCCCGAAGCTGGTTAGCTACTTCGCATTTTGTTCTAGGGTTTTTTTTCTTTGTAGGTCATTTGTGGCATGCGGGAAGAGCTCGTGCAGCCGCAGCAGGTTTTGAAAAGGGGATTGACCGAGATTTAGAACCTGTCCTGTTTATGACTCCTCTAAACTAAACCCAAACATAAAAGAAAAAGAATGGTTATCCCATTCTTTTTCTTTTGGTAATTTTGAATTGAATTTCTTTTATTCCAAACAAAAGGAGAGAGAGGGATTCGAACCCCCGATAGTTTGTAACCTATGCCGGTTTTCAAGACCGGAGCCATAAACCACTCGGCCATCTCTCCTAAAGTCTTCTCTAGAAAAAAATCTTATTTCATTTCAAAAACAAAAAGGGATGCAATTTTTACATATTAGATTTCATTCTAATTCGATCAAATAAGGATCAAATGGTATAGTTTATGTTGGATTTTATCAAAATTATGACTATTGCTTTTCAACTGACTATGTTTGCATTAATCGCAATTTCCTTTCTATTACTTATAGGCGTACCTATCGCTTTCGCTTTCCCAGAAGGTTGGTCAGGTAATAAAAATATTCTATTTTCTGCTGTCTCATTATGGATTGGATTAGTTATTTCTGTAGGCGTCCTAAATTCTTTTATATAACTCACAAACTTAATAAGTAAAAAGCAAAAAATAATTGAACGGATTGAAAAATAGTAATATAAAATAATAGTAATATAAAATAACAATATAGAAAACATATTAATAAGAATAAGACATATTAATAAGACATAATATGTCTTGTTTCCTTAATACCTTGCGGATATGGTTGAATGGTAAAATTTCTCTTTGCCAAGGAGAAGACGCGGGTTCGATTCCCGCTATCCGCCCACAAAATAACCATCTTGGCGGAGACGGGATTTGAACCCGTGACCTCAAGGTTATGAGCCTTGCGAGCTACCAGGCTACTCTACTCCGCGCTATTGTCTACCTTCCATAAAAGAAAAACCTCCTAGAAAAGAAAAAAGCGTCGAAGTATCTTCGACGCTTTTTTATACTATGCCTACCAACTTGATTTGATTATACCAGGTAATAAACAAGCATGAGCCATTTTACGAAATACATGTCCACAAAATCCAAAGTCTCGATAAAACCCTCTCGGCCTTCCAGTCAAAAAACAACGACGATGAAGACGTGTTGGTGCACTATTACGTGGTAAAGATTGGATTTTACAAATCATTTTTTCCTGTGAGAAAAAAAAGGCTTCCTTTTTCTTTAAAGACTCGCGAATTGCACGATATTTCTGTTCTAACCGTTGACGTTTTTTTTCTCTTTCAATAAGACTTTTTTTTGCCATAGTTTCTAACTATAAAAAAAAAATAAAAGATCGATCAGATTCTAAAGATAAGGGTGATTACTCATTTTTATTCAATTGAATTTTTTTGTTTAGGAGTTGTTTCGTTAATTAACCAAATTTACCTGAAGTTGAAGCAATTAAAAAGGCTGCATAAGTAAATATATACCCTACAGAAAAGTGAGACAATCCAACTAATCGTGCTTGGACAATAGAAAGAGCTACAGGTTTATCTTTCCATCGAACTAGGTTTGCTAAAGGCGTTTTTTCATGAGCCCACGCAAGAGTTTCAATAAGCTCCTGCCAATATCCACGCCAAGAGATCAGAAACATAAATCCAGTAGCCCAAACAAGATGCCCAAATAAGAACATCCATGCCCAGACAGATAAACTGTTCATACCAACAGGGTTGTATCCATTAATAAGTTGGGAAGAATTTAACCAAAGATAATCTCTTAACCATCCCATTAAATAAGTAGAAGATTCATTAAATTGTGCTACATTCCCCTGCCATAAAGTTAGATGCTTCCAATGCCAATAGAAAGTAACCCATCCAATAGTATTCAACATCCAGAAAACTGCTAAATAAAAAGCATCCCACGCTGAAATATCACAGGTACCACCTCGTCCTGGACCATCACAAGGAAAACTATAACCAAAATCTCTTTTATCGGGCATTAGTTTAGAACCTCGTGCATCTAAAGCACCTTTTACTAAAATTAATGTAGTTGTATGCAAACCTAAAGCAATAGCATGGTGAACCAAAAAATCGCCGGGACCAATTGGTAAGAATAGTGAATTATTTTTATCATTAATAGCGTTTAACCAACCCGGCAACCATATACTTTTTCCAGCAGCAAATGCTGGTCCCTTTGTTGAAGCTAAGAGTACGTCAAATCCATATAAAGATTTACCGTGAGCAGATTGTATCCACTGAGCAAAAATAGGTTCAATCAATATTTGTTTTTCCGGAGTACCAAAAGCTAGCATAACATCATTATGCACATATAACCCTAACGTATGAAAACCAAGAAATAAACTAACCCAACTTAGATGAGAAATTATTGCTTCTTTATGATCTAACATCCTTGCCAAAACATTATCCTGATTTTGTTCCGGATTATAATCCCGTATGAAAAAAATAGCCCCATGGGCAAAAGCCCCTGTCATGATGAATCCAGCAATGTATTGATGATGAGCATATAGCGCAGCTTGGGTAGTAAAGTCTTGTGCTAGAAAGGCATAAGCAGGTAAAGAATACATGTGTTGAGCTACCAAAGAAGTAATTACCCCTAAAGAGGCTAAAGCAAGACCTAACTGAAAATGAAGAGAATTATTGATTGTATTGTAAAGACTCTTATGCCCGCGACCTAACTTTCCTCCCGGAGGCATATGAGCTTCTAAAATATCTTTTATACTATGTCCAATCCCAAAATTGGTTCTATACATATGACCAGCGAGAAAAAAGATTAAGGCAATAGCTAAATGATGATGAGCTATATCAGTCAACCATAAACTTTGAGTTTGCGGATGAAATCCACCAAGAAGAGTTAGAATAGCAGTTCCGGCCCCTTGCGAAGTGCCAAATAAATGACTATTAGAATCCGGATTTTGAGAATACAAATTCCACTGACCCGAGAAAAGAGGACCTAACCCTTGAGGATATGGTAAAACACTTAAAAAATTAACCCATCGCACATGGATCCCCCTTGATTCTGGAATAGCTACATGAACTAAATGTCCTGTCCAAGCTAAAGAACTTACTCCAAAAAGCCCTGACAAATGATGATTAAGACGTGATTCCGCATTTTTGAACCATGAGATACTTGGTTTCCGTTTCGATTGTAAATGAAATCTACCTGCTATTAAAAAAACAGTAGAAAGAAATATTAAAAAAAGAGCTCCAGTATAAAGATCTTCATTAGTACGTAATCCAACTGTATACCACCATTGATAAAGACCGGAATAAGCAATATTGACCGGCCCAGGAGCGCTTCCTCGAGTAAAAGCTTCTATAGCCGGTTGACCGAAATGAGGATCCCAAATAGCATGAGCAATAGGTCTTACGTGTAAAGGGTCATTTATCCAAAACTCAAAATTACCTTGCCAAGCTACATGGAACAAATTTCCAGAAGTCCATAGAAAGATTATAGCTAATTGACCAAAATGGGAAGCAAATATTTGTTGATACAATTGTTCTTCCGTAATATCATCATGACTCTCAAAGTCATGTGCAGTTGCAATACCAAACCAAATACGACGAGTAGTCGGGTCTTGGGACAAACCTTGACTGAACTTCGGAAATCTTGATATCATAATGGTTACATCCGCTATTATTCTACTGCAATAATTCTTGCTAGGAAGAACGACCATGTTGTGACAATTCCTCCCAGGAGATAATGAGCCACTCCTACAGCACGCCCTTGTACAATGCTTAAGGCTCTAGGCTGGATAGCAGGAGCAACTTTCAATTTGTTATGGGCCCATACAATTGATTCTATAAGTTCTTGCCAATACCCCCGACCGCTAAATAAAAACATTAAACTAAAAGCCCAAACAAAATGAGCACCCAAAAAGAAAAGGCCATATGCGGATAACGCAGAACCATAAGATTGAATTACTTGAGAAGCTTGTGCCCATAGAAAATCACGAAGCCACCCATTAATTGTAACGGAACTTTGTGCAAAGTTTCCCCCCGTGATATGAGTTACTACTCCCTGAGTGCTTATATTACCCCAAACGTCCGATTGCATTTTCCAACTAAAATGAAATATAACAACAGAAATTGCATTGTACATCCAGAATAAACCTAAAAAAACATGATCCCATGCAGATACTTGACAGGTTCCTCCTCTTCCAGGTCCATCACAAGGAAATCTAAAACCAAGATTCGCTTTATCGGGTATCAAACGGGAACTGCGCGCAAATAAAACACCTTTGAGTAAGATTAATACAGTTACATGAATTGTAAAAGCATGAATGTGGTGAACTAAAAAGTCTGCAGTTCCCAAAGGAATCGGTAACAAAGCTACTTTAGTACCTACTGTTACCAAATCATTGCCTCCCCAAGTGAAACTTGTACTTGCTGTTGCAGCAGGAGCTGTAAACCTAGGTGCTGTTACGTGAGTATTTTGTAACCATTGAGCAAATATTGGTTGTAATTGTATAGCAGTATCCGAAAACATATCTTGAGGACGCCCTAATGCACTCATAGTATCATTATGAATATATAGACCAAAACTATGAAAGCCTAAGAATATACATGTCCAGTTTAGATGCGATATAATTGCATCACGATGTCGAAGAACTCTATCGAATAAATTATTATAAGAAGTAGTTGAATCATAATCTCTAACTAGGAAAATCGCCGCATGTGCTGCGGCACCAATGATGATAAACCCGCCAATCCACATGTGATGTGTGAATAAAGAAAGTTGAGTACCATAGTCAATGGCTAGATAAGGATAAGGGGGCATAGAATACATATGATGAGCTACAACAATAGTCAAAGACCCTAATATAGCCAAGTTAAGAGCTAATTGAGCATGCCATGAGGTAGTTAATATTTCATAAAGACCTTTATGCCCCTCTCCTGTAAATGGGCCCTTATGAGCTTCTAAAATTTCCTGTATACTATGCCCAATACCCCAATTGGTTTTATACATATGGCCAGCTATCAGAAAAATAACGGCAATAGCTAAATGATGGTGTACAATATCAGTCAACCACAATCCTCCTGTTATTGGGTTTAAACCCCCCCGAAACGTTAAAATTTCGGAATATTCAGACCAATTTAGTGTAAAAAAGGGAGTCAAGCCTTTAGAAAAACTAGGATAAAGTTGAACTAAAAGGTCGCGGTTTAAAATAAATTCATGAGGCAGTGGTATCTCTTTAGGGTCCACTCCAGCATCTAGAAGTTGGTTAATAGGTAAAGATACGTGTACTTGGTGCCCTGCCCAAGATAGCGAACCAAGTCCTAATAACCCTGCTAAATGGTGATTTAACATAGATTCTACTTGGAACCAAGATAATTTTGGAGCAGCTTTGTGATAATGAAACCAACCAGCAAACAGCATTAATGCTGCAAAGATCAATCCACCAATTGCAGTACAGTAAAGTTGTAATTCACTTGTTATTCCAGATGCTCTCCAAATTTGGAAGAATCCAGATGTTATCTGTATTCCTCTAAAACCTCCACCTACGTCCCCATTCAATATTTCTTGGCCTACTATAGGCCAAACCACTTGAGCACTAGGTTTTATATGAGTGGGATCCGCGAGCCATGCTTCATAATTGGAAAAACGAGCCCCATGGAAATACATACCACTTAACCAAATAAAGATGATCGCTAATTGACCAAAATGAGCACTAAAAATTTTGCGAGAAATTTCTTCTAAATCTTCGGTATGACTATCAAAATCATGAGCATCCGCATGTAAGTTCCAAATCCAAGTAGTAGTTTCAGGATCCCCTTTTGCTAATGTCCTTGAAAAATGTCCGGGGTTAGCCCATTTTTCAAAAGAAGTTTTGATAGGATCTCTCTCCACCATAATCTTAACTTCTGATTCCGGTGAACGCATAATCATAGAGTTCTCCTTTGTTAGGATGAAACAAAAAAGAGACCCGCCAACTGGAATTAGTAAATGATAAATCTCAAACCAATTCTTTGTTTATTTTCGAATTTAGAACTGGAACGATTTGAAAAAGAAAATGGAACTAGGGCGGGTGTTCGTTTTTTATTATGACACATTGAAAGGGGCGCTTAATGGACTATTCAGATTCAAAAAAGCCTTTTGAATTTTTGAATTATATAGTCTATTCTATCAAATAATTTCTACAAAGCCTGGGGTGGACATAATTGGTCCAACCCCTACCCTTTACAGTCTAGATCCCATTGATAACATATACATTTACTTTCCTTTAATATCGATTTTCCTTTTCTGAAAATATTCAATCAAAACGTCCTGTAATTTTTAACCAATTTTGTGCTTCGATGTAATTAGCTGGAGCTAATAGTATAGCTTGTTTCCAATATTCTGCAGCTTGATCAAACCAAACCTCTGCTGCTTCAGGATCTCCCTGGTTAATAGCCTGTTCTCCTCGGTCAGAATAGGTTATTATTTTCCTTTCCTTAGAACCGTACTTGAGAGTTTCCTTCCTCATACGGCTCAATCAACTCTTGAGTCCTTTAACGAAAAAAAAAAAAACACTCGAAAGTGGGGAAATCTATTCAAACTAATCGCAGGACCAGAAGTTATTAAACTGAGTTTCAAACTTTACTAAATTTTTAGTTTTCTCTGTTCTCCTACCACCTTGTGAATTCCAAAAAAAAGTCTTTGTGTGAGAGAGGGAGGGGTACCTATCCCCGTATAGAATTTGAAAAAAGTACTTTCTTAGAAAAGTACTTACTTGCCGTCTTTAGGACCTAATACTACACCACTGCGCAATACTTATGAAAGACAAAGAATAAACTTTATTACATAAGTAAATCCCTTTATGAGCAGATCTAATTGTATCAACTCCAAAAATTCAAAATTGATCTTTATGGTGCTTTTTCCCCTTATAGTTTCAATTACTTTCTCCATAGAAACAAATATAAGCTTTTTTAGCATCCTACCCGGGTAGGGGACCCTTTTGTTTTTTTTTTTGCTACAGCTGATACAGCCCAACTGTTGTTATTTAAGAGTAGTGGCAATATGTAGAAAGCCTTTTGGTTTGTTTTTAACTAACTTAATTCTATCCTACAGATAGACGCACGTAATGACAGATCAAAGCTGTATTATTAAAGGCTTGTGGTAACGTTGGATTTCGTTCTAATGCCTGGAAATAATATTCCAAAGCCTTGGCATGTTCCCCATTACTAGTATGTACAAGTCCTATATTATATAATATATAACTTCGGTCATAAGGATCAACTTCCAATCGCATTGCTTCATAATAATTTTGAAGAGCTTCTGCATATTCTCCTTCTGATTGTGCTGACATTCGTTACGGTCGTTCTTATTGATTCAACTTTTAAGTTTTAATAATCTCCGGTTCAAAACCGTACTTGAGATTCTCATCTCATACGGCTCCTCCTTTCTTTTACATAATAAAAAAAAAAGAAGAATAAGCAACATCTAAAAATTAGAAGGGACTAGTATGTTTTGAATCAAAATCTAGCCATCCTTTTCAGAAAGAGTCTTTTCAACACCTTCTACTCTTTGTTTGTTCTTACTGCTTTGCACTTTTAAACAGGGTTTAATCACTTCAACAAAATTCGATGGTTCTTTTGGTATCCGAAATACAAACAAGATGGTTTTGGATTGTCTCAACCATTCGAATTAACCCTCATTAAGGGCTACTAAAAAATAGTAAGTGAAATCAAATCTAACGAAGCTTTTCATTGGTCGATTCCTATATGTAATGTCTTTCCTTTATGCATTTATTTATATTATATAGTATATACAATACGTATCCTTTTGCTTAATATTCTACTATGTAGATCCAAAGACGCATTAATCCGGGATACAGGACAGAAGGAGTTGCTCTTTTTCAAAGACTCACCTTCACTAAACATAAGTTTTTTGGCCTTACATCGTTTATTCGAAAGAAAAAAAAAAAAAAGGCCAAAAAATCAAATCACACCATCTCTGTAGTAAGCAAAGGCTTGTTTTTCTGTTAAAACCGTTGGAATTATTTTTAATATAATATCTGCTAATATTGTGAACGTTTTATCTATAAAATTCTCATTTTTTTGAGATCTGGGCATAGTGATCAAATTGTTTTTTTTTTTGCTTCAGTTCCTTTTGGAATGAGTTTCATCACATAGAAATGCTTACTACAAAAATAATAGAATAGGAAATTCCAATTCCATAAGTTTTTATGGGGAGGAGATTACCCGAGGAAAGATGGTCGAGTGGTTCAAGACGTAGCATTGGAAATGCTATATAGACTTATGTCTACCGAGGGTTCAAATCCCTCTCTTTCCGCATTTCCCGTTTTTTCTCTTTTGGAAAAGATTGAAACCCCATTTTTTGGATTAAATCCGCCGAGAATAATATTCTATAACTAGCATTTCTTTAATTTTTAATTGAAGATCTTTTGTATCTATAATTTTATTAACTATTCCTTTATTTTGTGACAAATTGAAGGTCAAATAATGTGGTACTCTATTTCTATTTTTCCAAAGTTGACCCCAACTTTTTTTCATTCGAATTCTCAGTCTTTCTGGATCTTTTCCTTTTAAAGTTATAATATCTTGGGGTTTACAACGATAACTTGGTATATCCACTATATGATGATTGACTAAAATATGTCTATGATTAACTAGTTGCCTGGCTCCAGGAATAGTACGAGCTATACCTAATCGAAAAAGAATATTATCTAAACGCATTTCAAGTAATTGAAGTAAGACCTGGCCTGTTGACCCCTGAGCATTTTTAGCAATATGAACATATTGCCGTAATTGTCGTTCTGTTAAGCCATAATGAAAACGAATTTTTTGTTTTTCTTGTAAACAAACGAGATATTGAGATTTTTTCCACCAGGGTCGAGAAGATCGGTGAACACGTTTTTTATATTTAGGTCTTTTACTCGTAAGTCCTGGTAATGTTTTAAGACGGCGTATGATTTTGAACCGAGGTCCTAAATAACGGGACATAAAAAGCATTCCTTTTCCTTCCATTTCACAAATTTTTCTTTTGTTAGAATAATATGTTAGACCTTATCCGGCCTATATCTTGTTTCATGACAAGGTAGCAGCAATTTTTTTTTACTTTTGAAACGTTAGGCCCTTTCTTCTAAATTCATAATATCTTCAAAACGATTATATCTTCAAAAATCTTATGGGCATATAGAACTACTTTACGGTATAATATGTCATTCTGACAAGCAAATTTTTTAAAAAAGAAGAAATAGTTGGATTAATCCATTAAGTCCATTTTCAAACAATTACAGATTTCAAAAAAGTTCAATTCAAAACAATTCTAAAAAATTAGATTATGGAAGTCAATATTCTAGCACTTATTGCTGTTGCACTTTTTATTTCGATTCCTACTGCTTTTCTAGTCATCATTTATGTAAAAACAATCAGCGAAAACAATTGATTGATTACAAATTCGTTTATAAATATTAGTAGTCGTATCAAAAAAAAGATTGATACTACTACTAATATACCCGTATTAAAAAGCATTAGATTCTTTTTTAGAGTCCACTTCTTCCCCATACTACAAGTGAAAGCGAAAAGGTAAACACTACCATTAAAGCAGCCCAAGCAATACCGGTTATATCCATATAAAAAATTTCCTTTTTTATTACTAATGATAAGAAAATTAATAACAATTGTGCAAAGTAGAAAAGATCGGAGATTTCAATTAAATAATAGTGAAAAAAAGTTTCTTGACCACAAAAAAGTAGGCGACACCCAGATTTGAACTGGGGGATCAGGGATTTGCAGTCCTCTGCCTTACCACTTGGCTATGCCGCCAAACCCCATCAATTTTTAGTAAAATAATGTTTGTTTCATTCTTGATTTTGTGTGTTTACTATAGTCTAAAACAAAAACCAATGCAAGTCAAAATAAAACCTCTTTTTTCTAAGTGCCAAATCCATAAAAAAAAAAAAAAAACAGTTTTTCTCTATATGAGTTCTATATAAAAGAATTAAAAAAAAAAAGAAAATGTTTATGTTTACAATTCCCGATTTTAGTCAAATACAAATGAAAGGGTTTTTCCGTTTCATTGAAAAGGATATATTTGAAAAACTAGTTGATTTTCCACAAATTTCTAATACTGAAAAAGAAGTCAAATTTTTTTTTGGTAAAAATTATAAAATCATGGAACCCCCAACAACAGAAAGGAATGCGGTATATCAACGTTTTACATTTTCTTCAAAATTTTATGTACCAGGAATTTTTCTTTATTGGAAACAAATGAAAAGGAAAAGAATGATATATCTCGGAGATATTCCTTTGATGAATGATCATGGAACATTTGTAATAAATGGGAATTATAGGGTCGTAGTTAATCAAATAATAAGAAGTCCCGGTATCTACTATAGTTTAGAACAAAAAAAAGCTGGAAATATATATACTGGCACTCTAATCTCTGATTGTGGAGAAAGGTTGAAATTCGAAATTGATATCAAAAAAAAACTATGGGTTCGTATAAGCAGAAAGAAAAAAGTTTCTATTTTAGTTTTCTTATTCACTATGGGTCTAAAAATTGAAGAGGTTCTCTATAATACTTATAATCTAACAGGATTTGAAGGTTGGGAATTAATTTGGAACGAAAAAATGAAACAAAAACTTTCACGAAAGGGGGGCCCCATTCTTACCTTTTATGAAGAACTCGAATCCATGAAATGCGATAGTAGTGATTTTGCTTTTTCAGAGTTTCTATATAAGAAATTGACTAACTTTATTTCAAAAAGATGTGAATTAGGAAGAATTGGTAGACGAAATCTAAATCAAAAGTTAAACCTCGATATACCTGATAACGAAATTTTTTTATTACCGCAAGATGTATTAGCTATTGTAGATTATCTGATTAAAGTAAGTTATGGTTTGGGTACGATCGATAATATCGATCACCTTCAAAATCGACATTTCTGTTCCGTGTCAGATTTCTTAAAAAAAGAAGTTGGATTAGCTCTAAATCGTGTGAAAGTTTTAATTCAAAAAAATATGCAAACAATAGAAATACTTGAAAATACCCAGAATAAACAAATAATGTTCCCAGAGTTTCCATTTATTTCCACCCAATTAACAAGAACTTTGAAACATTTTTTTGGGTTACACCCCCTATCACAATTTTTAGAGCAAACGAACCCGTTAGCAGAAATACTTCATGGAAGAAAAGTTAGCTTTTTAGGCCCTGGAGGTTTAACGGAGCGAACTGCTAGTTTTCGCGCACGAGATATTCATCCTAGTTATTATGGACGTTTTTGTCCAATTAATACTCCTGAAGGGCAGAATGCCGGGCTTATCGCCTCACTTGCAAATTCCGTAAACGTTGATGATTTTGGTTTTTTAAAAAGTCCATTCTATAATGTAACGAAAAAATCCAATGAAGACCATATGGTTTCTTATCTATTGCCAAATGAAGATAAAAATTACCGAATAGCTTTAGAAAATTTGTTGGCGGTAGATCATAAACTTCCAGAAAAGAAAAATACTCCAACTCAATATCGCCAAGATTTTCTATCTGTTGCATGGGAACAAATCCATTTCAGAAGTATTTTGCCTTTACAATATTTTTCCATTGGAGTTTCTCTGATTCCTTTTCTAGAACACAATGATGCGACTCGCGCTTTAATGGGTTCAAATATGCAGCGTCAAGCTGTCCCATTACTTCAACCAGAAAAATGCATTGTTGGAACTGGCCTAGAAGGCCAACTAGCACTCGATTCAAGAATTTTAGCAACAAGTATTCAAGAAGGAAGAATCGAATATTTTGATTCGAAGACTATTGTGTCATCCCTGAACAGAAAAACAATAGAAACAATTTTAGAGATATATCAACGCTCTAATAGCAATATTTTGATTCATCAAAGACCTCAAGTAAATCAGGGTAACTATGTGAAAAGAGGGCAATTTATGGCAGATGGTTCGACCACAATAGGAGGGGAGCTCTGCTTAGGAAAAAATATATTAGTAGCGTATATGCCGTGGCAAGGATACAATTTTGAAGACGCAATCCTTATCAATGAACGTCTTATCTATGAAGAAATTTTTACTTCTTTTCATATTACAAGGTATGAAACTATGATTTATATGGCAGAGTGTGAGATTTTAACAAAAGAAATACCTCAAATCGAAGCTTACTCACTTCGTCATTTGGATGAAAATGGTATTGTTAGGGTAGGTTCTTGGATACAACCGGGTGATGTTTTAGTGGGCAAATTAAAACCTCGGTCCTCCCAGGAAGTCTTGCGTTTTCCAGAACTAAGATTATTACAAGATCTTTTTTGTACTCCTCGGACAAAAGAAACTTGTCTAAAAGCAAATGGCAAAGGTCGAGTTATTGATGTAAATTGGATCAAACTTCAAACATTGTGGCAAGATAATTTAAGAAAAAGCCATCACGAAGATGATGATATAGAAGATGATTTTGAAAAAAATGATCAAACTGACCCTGGGGAGAATGATTCAGAAAAAGTGCATGTATATATTTTACAAAAACGTAAAATACAAGTAGGCGACAAAGTCGCCGGAAGGCACGGTAATAAAGGAATTATTTCCAAAGTTTTGTCTAGGCAAGAAATGCCGTTTTTACAAAACGGGAAACCTGTAGATATGATATTAAACCCTTTGGGAGTACCTTCTCGGATGAATGTAGGACAAATTTTTGAATGTTTACTTGGTTTAGCAGGAACCTTAATGAACAAACAGTATAGAATACCACCCTTTGACGAAAGATATGAGCAAGAAGCTTCTAGAAAATTAGTTTTTAATGAACTTCACAAAGCTAGTGAACAAACAGTGAATCCATGGGTTTTCGAACTGGAACATCTTGGAAAAACCAAGATTTTTGATGGAAAAACAGGAGAAATTTTGGAACAACCTGTAACCGTAGGAAAAGCTTATATGATGAAATTAATTCATCAAGTTTATGATAAAATGCACGCCCGTTCCACCGGAAGTTATGCAAGGATAACACAACAACCTGTACAAGGAAAATCAAAAGGAGGAGGTCAACGACTTGGAGAAATGGAAGTTTGGGCTTTAGAAAGTTTTGGTGTTGCTTCTATTTTACAAGAGATGCTTACTGTCAAATCTGACCATCTAAAAACTCGTACTAAAATACTTAGATCCATATTAGATGGGCATTCAGTACCTAAAGCTGAAACTGCTACGGAGTCCTTTCGCGTGCTTATTCGAGAATTACGATCTTTAGCTTTAGAATTGAATCATACTATTATATCAGAAAAAAACTTTCAGATAGAAAATAAATTCAATTTCAATCAAATTGCTTATGATTGACTCAAAGAAAAAACATCAAAAACTGAGAATTACATTAGTTTCGCCTGAACAGATTCGTGCTTGGTGTGAAAAAACTTTACCCAATGGAGAAAAGGTTGGACAAGTACTCAATCCAAGGACTATCGACTTAGTAACAAATAAACCAAAAAGAAACGGATTATTTTGTGAACGGATTTTTGGACCCGTGAAAAATGGAGTTTGTGCTTGTGAAAAAAAGCCTGGAGAAGAAAAGAAAGGCTTCCCCTTTGGAGATCGGAAAAAGAAAAAAACTTCCATTTGTGAACATTGTGGAGTTGAACTTGTAGACTCTCGAGTTCGAAGATACCGAATGGGGTACATTCAATTAGTATGTCCAGTAACTCATATCTGGTATTTCAAACGCATCCCTAGTTATATCGCGATGTTAATTGGGAAAAAAAATTCCGAAATAAAAGACCTAGTATACTGCAACGTGTGACTTGATCCTAAGTTCCGACTATACAGACCAAACTGTCATTCTAGCTATCATTAGAATGCTCTCAATTCTGACATGTCTTCCTCAGAATGAATACCATGAAGCTTAGAAAATAGTGAGAAATAGAAATTAGTCCAAGGTTTTATCTGCTTTTTGGCTTCGGTAAATAGGGATTAGTCTCTTTAAGTTGAATCAGTTTCCTCTCTAAAATAGACGCTAGCTATGGTTATAGAAATATAATCGTTGCATATAACTTTTCATAAGTATTCTAACCATCGAAGTGGGACAGAGACCTAAAAGATTAAGTTCAAAAAAAAAAAAAAACGAACAACAGACAAGTAAACCCCAAGTCTAAAAAATTTTTTTTCGAAAAAAACTATTGGGAAAAGACTACTCAATAATTCTATTTTGAAATTTTGCTAATTTTAGAACGTGAGCAATGGGTACTTTTTTGGATAGTTTTCTTTTGCTTATCCAAGCTAAAGAGAAGTTTTTTACCAAAACTTTTTAGAGTGACTTGAGTCGTATGAAAAGATAACTTTCACGTCCGATTCTAGAGGGAGATAGATAATCTATCCAAATATTTTTCTTGCTAGGCCCACAACTAATAGACCTACTATATCACGATTCCGGGGTCTATTACAACATGAAGACATTCCATCGTGGATGGATTTTATTGTTCCTTATATTTCTGGTTGGAATTTTGTCGAATTTCAAGAAAGAGAAATAGCTATTGGTGGAAATGCTATACAGAAACAATTAACTGGTTTGGATCTTCGTATTCTTCTGGATCAGTCATATATTGAATGGAAAAAGCTCTTAAAAAATTACAAAATTCAAAGAGGTAAAAACAAAATACAACAAAGAAACCATTTTTTGAGCAGACGCATAAAATTTGCTAAATATTTGATCCAAGCAAAAATCCAACCAGAATGGATGGTTCTATGTTTATTACCAGTTCTTCCCCCCGAATTAAGACCTATTTTTGCTTTGGGTCAACAAATGGTTGTGGAGTCAGATTTGAATAAACTTTATCAAAAAGTTCTTATTCGGAATAAGAATCTTCAAACTAGTTTCGAAATGCAAGGCGGTCCCTTTTATTCAACAGGGGATTTCTTGACTCTTCAAAAACGATTACTCCAAGAAGCCGTAGATGCACTTCTAGACAATGATAGAACCGTTGGACAACCGAGAAATTTTCATAATAGACCATATAAGTCATTTTCGGATGTGATTGCGGGTAAAGAAGGAAGATTTCGTACAAATTTACTTGGAAAACGAGTAGATTATTCAGGTCGATCCGTTATTATAGTGGGTCCTTCTCTGGCATTGCATCAATGTGGGTTACCTCGAGAAATGGCAATCAAGCTTTTTCAACCTTTTTTAATTCGTAGTCTTATTGGACGAGGTTTTGCTTCCAATCTGAGAGCTGCTAAAAATTTGATTCAAAAACGGAAAAACATTGTTTGGAAAATACTTAAAAAAGTAATGCTGGGGCACCCTGTATTGTTAAATCGAGCACCTACTCTCCACAAATTTGGAATATTAGCGTTTCAACCAATTCTAGTAAAAGAGCATGCCATTCGTTTACATCCATTAGTTTGTACGGGATTTAATGCAGACTTTGACGGAGACCAAATGGCTGTTCATGTACCTTTATCTCCAGAAGCTATTGTAGAAGCCCGTTTACTTATGTTTTCTTATACAAATATTTTATCTACAAGTCATGGAAGTCCTATTACAATACCAACACAAGATATGCTTCTTGGACTTTATATATTAACTGTTGAAAAACCACAAGATATTTACGAAATAAGATATCACCCATTTCAATCAAAAGAGATCATTTTTTTTAGAAAAAAGAATACTTATTTCTTAAGTTTTAATCATGTGTTCATAGCATTTCAAAAAAAACAAGTCCAATTAAACAACCCTTTATGGTTGAAATGGAAAGTAGCAAATGGAAGTATTCTTACCCCAACAGCCCGAGAAGTCCCTATTGAAATTCAATATCACCCTAAGGGCTTATCTCAGCAAATTTATGAACATTATGTGACTCAAAACGATCGAATAGAACAAATTATTTGTATATATATTCGAACGACCGTAGGTCGTGTTCTTTTCAATCGAGAAATCAAAAATGCTATAAAAACAACCTCAAAGCTTTTTGAATCCTCTCAAACGACGCCCGCTTTCTAAATCTCTTATCTTTTATGTGTACAGAGAGATCAAGGAGGTCTTTTATTTGAGGACTGGAATACTTTGCTGAATTAGATAATTGCGGAGGTTTCTTGTTATGAAACAAAAAAACCAAGTTCATTTTTATAATAAAGTGATGGATATAACTGCCATGAAAGAGCTTATTCAAAAATTAATTGATCTCTTGGGAATGACATGTACATCGCATATTTTGGATCAATTGAAATTTTTGGGGTTTCACCAAGCTACTGAAGCATCTTTTTCATTAGCAATTGATGATCTTTTAGCAGTGCCATCGAAAGGATGGCTTGTTAAAGAAGAAGACCAACAAGCTTTTTATTCGGAAAAGCAAAATATTCTCGGCAATTTGCATACAGTCGAAACATTACGTCAATTAATGGAAAGATGGCATACTACAAGTGAATTTTTGAAAGAAGAAATGCACCCTAAATTTCATATAATAGAACCTTTGAATCCAGTCTATATGATGTCTTTCTCGGGAGCTCGGGGAAATAAATCTCAAGTTCACCAATTACTAGGTATGCGAGGGTTAATGTCAGATCCCCAAGGAAAAATCGTGGATCTACCCATTCAGGGCAATTTCCAGGAAGGGCTCTCTTTAACAGAATATATAATTTCCTCCTATGGAGCTCGTAAAGGAGTTGTGGATACTGCTATACGAACAGCGGATGCTGGCTATATTACACGTAGACTTGTTGAAGTCGTACAACATATAGTTGTACGTAAAATTGATTGTGGTAGTACTCAAGGTATTTTTTATAGTCCCCATACAAAGATCGGAAAAATCAATTTTTTGAACAAGATAATGGGGCGTGTATTAGCAGATCATGTATATATAAATAAAAGATGTGTTGCTACGCGCAATCAAGAAATTAGTGCTGGACTTTTTAAGCAATTCGTCAGTCTTTCGGTCCAATCAATATCTATACGAAGTCCTTTTACTTGCAAAAGTCTATCTTGGATTTGTCAATTATGTTATGGTCAAAGTCTTAGTCACAATAACTTGATCGAATTGGGAGAAGCAGTAGGTATTATTGCCGGTCAATCTATCGGGGAACCGGGAACTCAATTAACATTAAGGACTTTTCATACCGGAGGAGTTTTTACAGGTAATATCGCAGGAACTATACGAGCGCCTTTCAACGGAAGGATTCAATTCAATCCAAAGTTAGTTTATCCTATTCGTACATATTATGGGCATCCTGCTTATATTTGTTCTAAAAGTTTATTTTTCATTATAAAGGATAGTGGTGATAAGTTGGATTATTCGATTATTCCAACAAAAAGTTGGATTTTTGTTCAAAATTACCAAAATGTAGAATCGGAACAACTTATTGCTGAAATTCATACTAAAATTTCTTTTTTAAAGGAAAAAGTTATTAAATATATATATTCAGAATTAAACGGAGAAATGCACTGGAGTACTCTTCTATGGCATGAACCAAAAAATGTCCAAGGTAATGTTCATTGTACACTTGAAGCGGGTCATTTATGGATATTATCAGGAACTATATGCAAACCAAGACTAGCTTTTCCGTTTCCTAAAGATCAAGATCAAGTAACTATTCCCTTGCTGATTACCAAACAGCAAAATGATTTCGACTCTTCTGTAGACAATTTACTACAAAATTTGTCCTTTTATCGTTCCGAAGAAAAATTCATTCAAAATAAATTTTTTATCTCTATTCCAAAATTTTTGGATAATTTTGATTGCAATATTAAAGGAAAGAAACAAACAAATCGCATTCTGGTTCCATTGCTTACTGTTTCAAAAAGACAAAAAAAGGAACATAGACTACTTTTTCCTAATTGTATTCTAAAAATTTCCCGAAATGGTCTTTTGAATAGAAATACAAGTTTCTATATATGGAACAATTCTCAATATAAGATTGTGAACTCAGAATTTCTAGAATGTATTTATTCGTCTAACAAATTTTTCTTGCTTGATCATATTTTTTGTCGAGTAGACACACAAAAAATCGGTAATAAAAAAAAACAAGTTTTTGGACTAGTCCAATTTCACAAAAAAAAACCAACTATTTGTGCGAAAATATTATCCATAAACATCTATTTTTATAGCTATAGAAAGATCAAAAAATCTTTACACATATTTAGACGCAAACAAAAAAATATTTTTCAAGAATTGCAACTAGAAAGGAACTATTTTCAAAAAAAAAGGGCTTACAAGAAAAAATCATTTGTATTACTACAAACCACCCTAGAATATCAAAAACCTAAGAATTCATCAAAAGTACGCTTTTGTACAGATCTTTTTAGAGAAGAAAACAAGTTACATATAAAAGAGAACAATTTTTTCCATGAAATCAAAAATCTCAAAACGAATGTTCATCTGATTTGGAATTGTTTAATTTTGATTTGGGAAAACAAATCGATAAAACCTAGGGAACCTAGGGCTTATACATGTATTACGTCCATACGAACAAAGAAGATTATTATCGACATGATTGAACTTAGTTTGACTCCGATAAATCAAAAACACAATCTAAAAAATTTAGTAATATTTTTTGATCAAGCTAAACTTTTATCTTCCAGCAAAAAGTATACAGCAACTTTTCGTTCATTATCTAAGGAAGATAAAAGTTTGTCTTGGATTATTCTAGCAACATCTGATTATTTTCAAATAAAACTATTACAAACTTTAGATATCATAAACGAATTTGAAGAAGTAAGTTTTTTAGGGCATTTATATCGTATTCATAAAGTTTTTCTAAATTGTAAGAAAAGATTGTTTAAGAGTCTTTACAACTATTTAAAAGTTTTCGAAGCCCCTAAATGTTATATTATGGACGAAAATAGCAAATTTTGGGAATCTCCAACAAAAAGAATTACTTTTTTTTCAAATTCAAAAAAGAACTGTGAGCAAAAATTTCCAATAAAAAATCTTGGCCAATTGCTTTGGCAAAAATTTGCTATATCAAGAAATGAATCATTTTCAGAATCAGGACAAATTATCGTTATTCGTGAAAAATCTTTAATAGTGCGATTAGCTAAACCCTACTTGGCTACTCCAAAATCTACTATTCATGGTAATTACGCAGAAATTATTAACCAAGGAAATTCGTTAATAACCTATTTGTATGAAAGATTTCAATCTAGTGATATAACACGAGGTCTTCCAAAAGTGGAACAATTTTTAGAGGCACATTCAAAAAATCCTGTAGTACAAAGTTTAGAAAATAGCTTTCGAAAATGGAACCAAGATATGACAATAACTCTTGGAAGTTTTTGGGGTTTAGTCATAAGTACTAAAATAACTTTGACGCAAGGTCAAATTCATTTAGTCAATCAAATACAAAAAGTTTATCAATCTCAAGGAGTACATATATGTGAGAAACACTTAGAGCTTATTATACAGCAAATGACCTCAAGAGTACTTGTGTCTAAGGACATAATGCTTAATGTTTTTTTACCAGGAGAGCTCGTTTTCTTTTCGCGAGCACAAAAACTAGATCGGGCTTTCGACGAGGTAATCCACTATCAAACAAAAATTTTGGGGATAACAAAATCATCTTTTGAAACTACAAGTTTTATATCGGAGGCCAGTTTTCAGGAAACTACTCGAGTTTTAGCTAAAGCTGCTTTTCAAGGTCGGATTGATTGGTTGAAAGGACTGAAGGAAAATTTGATTCTCAGTAGTAAAATACCCGCCGGTACTGGAAAATGGAAAAAAAAAAAATCAAAAGGTTTCAAAAAGCGAAACTAAACAAAAAAATCTTCGTTTTTTTTTTTTCTATTCTTTTTTTAGAATAGAAAACTAAAAATTTAGAAAAGTCATAGATTCCGTAGGAATGGAAATTCTTTTAGAGAAGAGAAAAGCAAAACATGACAAACGTTTTCAAAAAAAAAAGGCGTGTTTCTAAAAAGAATGTTTTCAAAGATATGATAAAAGTAGCAGTTCATCTCGGACATCAAAAAAATGAGTTGAATCCGAAAATGCGTTGTTATATTTTGACTGAACGTGGAAATTTACATATTATCAATCTAGTTCGAACAATTCTTTTTTTATCTGAAGCTTGCGATCTTTTAATGGATGCCGCGAGAAAACGAAAGGAATTCCTTCTAGTTGGCACGAAAGGGTATGCAGCTGATTTAATAGCATCAACTGCTAAAAAAACTGGATGTCATTATATCAACTACAAATGGCAGGGTGGCTTGTTAACGAATTGGTCTACCACAAAAGAAAAACTTGAGAGGTTTAGAAATTTGAAACAAAAATATAAGTCAGGGCTGTTCCATCGAAGACGTACGAAAAAAGAAATTGCACTTATTGAAAAGCAATTAGAACTTCTACAACAGTATTTAGAAGGAATTTTCTATATGAAAAAGTTACCTGATATTGTAATAATCGTTGATCAACAAAAGGAATCTACTGCTGTTAGAGAATGCAGAGCGCTGGGCATTCCTACAATTAGTTTAGTTGATACCAATTGTGATCCAGATTCCGTAGATATTCCAATTCCAGCCAATGATGATGCCCGTGGATCCGTTGGATTAATTCTGAACAAATTAATGTCAGCTGTTTCTTCTGGTTATAATAATTAGTCAAATCATTTTTCGAAGTAAGAGCAAAGCTCGCTCTTTATTATTTTTTTTTTTTTTTAGTGAAAATTCAGAAATCATTCCTTCAGAAAAAAATAAGTGATTTTTTTGAAAAAGGATAATATGAACATATTGCAAAATAGTATTAGTATACTAAATAATTTCAATCATTTTGGAGAAATTTCTGGTGTAGAGGTAGGCCAACACTTGTATTGGCAAATAGGCGGGTTTCAAGCTCATGGACAAGTACTTATAACTTCTTGGTTTGTTATTGCTATTTTACTAGGTTTCGCTATTATAACTATTCGAGATCCGCAAACTATTCCAACCGGAAAACAAAATTTTGCTGAATACATTCTTGAATTTCTTCGGGATTTGACCAGAACTCAAATTGGCGAGGAACATTATGTTTCTTGGCTTCCTTTTATTGGAAGCTTATTTTTTTTTATCTTTGTTTCTAACTGGTCCGGTGCTCTTGTTCCTTGGGGTATTTTTCAAATACCGCACGGCGAATTGGCTGCACCTACAAATGACATTAATACTACAGTTGCTTTAGCTTTACTTACGTCAGTAGCCTATTTCTATGCGGGTCTTTCAAAAAAAGGATTAAGTTTTTTTGGTAAATATATTCAACCAACTCCAATATTGTTACCAATTAATATCTTAGAAGATTTTACCAAGCCTTTATCACTTAGTTTTCGACTTTTTGGAAATATTTTGGCAGATGAATTAGTAGTCGCCGTTCTTGTTTCTCTAGTTCCTTTAGTTGTTCCTATACCTGTAATGTTTCTAGGATTATTCACAAGCGGAATTCAGGCTCTCATTTTTGCGACTCTCGCTGCAGCTTATATAGGTGAATCCTTAGAAAATCATGATTAAATCATTTCTAGGAATCCAATCTTAATAAAATATTCAATGGACTAAGCTGAAAAAAAGTATACTAACTAGGTTTTTAGTATTATCAACTATTCAATACATTTTTTTAAGTAAAAGGAGATTATTATGAATCCTATTATTTCTGCCGCTTCTGTTATTGCTGCTGGGTTAGCCGTCGGACTTGCTTCTATTGGGCCGGGTGTTGGCCAAGGGACTGCTGCCGGTCAAGCTCTAGAGGGTATTGCGAGACAACCTGAAGCAGAAGGTAAAATACGAGGTACATTATTGTTAAGTTTAGCATTTATGGAAGCTTTAACTATTTATGGGTTAGTTGTTGCTTTAGCACTGCTATTTGCTAATCCTTTTGTTTGAGAATTCAATCTTCCCCTCTACGGAATTACTTGTCCTGGAGGGGCTGCCTCGAAACAAAAGTTTTCTACTGTTACTCTCTGAATAAGTAATGAGATCATAAATACCAAAAATTGAGCTGTTTATTTATAAACTTTTCTAAATTAATAAAACTAAGTACAAAAGGTGTTGGAATGACGGAATTTTTGATTTTGCAAAATTTTTATCTATAAGGGGAGACCATATGAAAAAAGTAATTGATTCTTTCGTTTATTTAAGCTATTGGCCCTTAGCTGAAGGCTTTGGATTAAATACTAATATTTTGGAAACAAATATAATCAATTTAAGTGTAGTGTTTGGCATACTCATATTTTTTGGAAAGGGAGTGTGTGCGAGTTGTAGTTTTGAATAATATAGCTGAGATGAACCAGCTGCGCTTTCAATAAGATACAAAAGTGCATAATCTCAACGAATTACTTCTATACGGGGACTAGAGAAGTACTACCGCATTTCGTAATTAATGAGTACGGAGAATGTTCGTTGAATGGTTAAAGCAGAACTGCTTAAAGTCCAAATTGAATAGAACAGGGTGTATTCTTTCCACCACTGTGTCTAGTGTTGTGTTAAAGGACATAGTTGGAGATTACTCCACTAGATAGATAATATTCATATCTCTGGAAACAATAAAAGAATCGGGATCTCCCAATTTATGTGAAATTGAACTAACAACCTACACAAAAGAGATATTATTCAAAGGAAAAAAACAACTTTGTCAAACAAAAAGAAAAAAAAAAAATTCCCCCTTGACAAAAGAGTCTTCATAGTTAAAAGATGTTTCATACCTCTTAAGCAGAAAGGCAGGCTTGGTACTGAAAACTGAGCAAGAGAGCCGAATGAAATGAAAATTTCATGTTCGGTTTGGGAAGAGATTATTTATTCAAATTTCGGGGATTAAAGAAGAGATGATCTACTTTCATTAAGTAATCTATTAGATAATCGTAAACTCAAGATTTGTCAAACTATTCAAAATTCAGAAGATTTATGTAACGGAGCTGCCGATCAACTTGAGAAGGCTCGAGCTCGGTTACGAGATGTTGAAAAAAGAGTAAATGAAATTCGAAAAAACGGATACCTACAAATTGAAGAAGAAAAAGAAAATCTCATTAAAGCTGCTTCAGCAAATTTAAAACAACTGGAAGATTCTAAAAATGAAACTGTTTGCTTTGAACAACAAATAGTAATTGATCAGGTAAGACAACAAGTTTCTTGTCAAGCTTTACGAAACGCTTTAATAACTTTAACTAACTGCTTGAATAACGAATTGCATTTATATATTATCGACTATAATATTGATCAGCTTAAAGACATGAAAAGAATTTTTGACTAGATAGGTTTTCCTTTTTTTCAAAACAGATATATTAGGAGGAGTCATGATAACTATTCGGCCTGACGAAATTAGTAGTCTTATACGTGACCAAATCGAGCAATATAATAACGAAGTCCAAGTGATTAATATGGGCATTGTACTTCAAGTAGGAGACGGTATTGCTCGTATTCATGGTCTTTGTGAAGTAATGGCAGGGGAATTGGTCGAATTTGAAGATGGTACAATCGGTATTGCTCTAAATTTAGAGACTAATAATGTTGGAGTTGTTTTAATGGGGGATGGTTTGACAATTAAAGAAGGAAGTTCCGTGAAAGCAACAGGTAAAATTGCGCAGATACCAGTAAGTGATGCTTTTTTAGGTCGTATTGTAGACGCTTTAGCCCAACCTATTGACGGCAGAGGTCCAATTTCTGCTTCGGAAGTCCGACTGATTGAATCTCCTGCTCCGGGTATTATTTCGCGCCGGTCCGTCTATGAACCTCTTCAAACAGGACTTATTGCTATTGATTCTATGATTCCTATAGGACGAGGTCAACGAGAATTAATTATTGGCGACAGACAGACTGGTAAGACAGCCGTAGCTACAGATACTATTCTTAACCAAAAAGGACAAAATGTTATATGTGTCTATGTAGCAATTGGTCAAAAAGCTTCTTCTGTAGCTCAAGTAGTTAAAACATTACGAGAACGTAGCTCAATAGAATATACTATTGTTGTATCCGAACCTGCAGATTCGCCTGCTACACTACAATATCTTGCTCCTTATACAGGAGCAGCTTTAGCTGAATATTTCATGTATAAAAAGCAACATACTTTAATAATTTATGATGATTTATCTAAACAAGCACAAGCTTATCGACAAATGTCTCTTCTATTAAGAAGACCACCTGGCCGGGAAGCTTACCCTGGAGATGTTTTCTTTTTACATTCGCGCTTACTTGAACGAGCAGCTAAATTAAATAATCAGTTGGGTGAAGGAAGTCTTACTGCTCTACCTATAGTAGAAACACAAGCTGGAGACGTTTCAGCGTATATTCCTACTAATGTAATTTCTATTACTGATGGACAAATTTTTTTGTCTGCCGATCTCTTCAATGCAGGGATACGCCCTGCCATTAATGTAGGTCTTTCTGTATCTAGAGTCGGATCCGCGGCTCAGATAAAAGCAATGAAGCAAGTAGCCGGAAAATTGAAATTAGAGTTAGCTCAATTTGCAGAGTTAGAAGCTTTTGCCCAATTCGCTTCTGATCTTGATAAAGGTACTCAAGATCAATTAGCAAGAGGTCAACGGTTACGCGAGCTACTCAAACAACCTCAATCAGCCCCTTTAAGTGTTGAAGAGCAAATAGCTACTATTTTTATTGGGACAAATGGATATCTAGATCGATTCGAAGTTCAATTTGTTAAAAAATTTCTAGATCAATTACGAGAGTATTTAAAAAATAGTAAACCTCAATTCGGAGAAATTATACGTACAACTAAGACATTAACCGAAGAAGCAGAAACGATGTTAAGAGAAGCTATTAAAGAACAAATTGAACTTTTTGTTCTTCAATTAAAAAAATAATGCGTCCAATAGGATTTGAACCTATATTTAAGGTTTAGAAGACCTCTGTCCTATCCATTAGACGATGGACGCTCTTTCTCTCTTTTTTTTTTCTATGTTGATCACGAGTTTTCGTGATCAACTTAGAAAAAAATTTGGAATTCCATTGTTTTCTAGAATAGCAGGTAGCATTTCATGGAAATGGAACCCGCATAATTAGCTTGGAGGGTTAAAGGTTATGACACATTTCGAATGCTTCTAATTGAGAATCGAACACAAAATTTCATTTCATTCGGCTCATGGGGGATATCCAACTAGTAAAGGTTAGTTTCTCCCATATATGGGTTCATTTTTTTTTTGTTTTTGTTAAGTCGATTTTTCTAAATGAAAAAAATAACTAGAAATTCCAACTTTCTGCTTGTTTCGTTATCTATTTATAGGTTTTGTGGTCTTCAGTAACCTAAGGGTCACCCAAGTGCAAACTTCAAATAAACGAAAGTCATCTATAACTAACTTGAATTTTTATTCTATTTTGGAGGAATTACCCGCCTGTTTTCCTTTTTTTATAGCCTTCTGCAAAATTCATTGTTACAATGAAATAATAAGAATAATAAAATGGAAAGGAAAAACGAAATAAAAAAAGGAGGGGACAAATGATATCAGAAGGTCAATTGTTGCTAGCCCTTGTTTTGGCTTTGATAACAAGTATTTTAGCTTTCCAATTGGGAAAAGAACTTTATGAATAATTATCTATTTAGTTTCTATCTAGAACAAAGAAAAAACTCTTTTTTTTGTCAAGACACGATAACTTAATCTTTTTCTATATTCACAGCAAGTGATGAACTTAATCTTTTTCTCGCTAGGAGAGATGGCTGAGAGGACCAAAGCGGCGGATTGCTAATCCGTTGTACGGACAATCCCGTATCGAGGGTTCGAATCCCTCTCTCTCCGTTATGTTATTATTGATTGAAATTAATTAACCTTCTTCTTTACGGCCAGGATTACGCCCTGGGTCATTTGATAGAAATCCAAAGATAAAAAGGGAAATAAAGAAAATCACTATTGTATAAACAAATACCTTAAGAGTAAGCATTGCGTAATCTCCGAGATCTTTAATTAGATTAATAAATAAAAACACATATTTTTTTTTAGCGAAAACTTACGACTGCTTGCCAAACAAAAGCCAATAGAAAAAAAAACACGGGAATTATTGGCATTATATTCACAAGTGGATCAAAATTCGCATAAGCTTCGGGTAGTTTACAAAAAAAAAGATTGCTTGAAACAACAAAAGTATTTTGGAAAAAAAGAATAGTTAGCATTACAGGTCTCCATCAATCAGTTTTGAGTTTATATTGTTTAAAAAGGAATCGTTTGACTGAAAATTTTTTCAGACATTATTTTACTAGATCTAATAGAAAAAGATCAACCCCCCCCCCTCTCCTAATTTTTAACTTTTTCAAAATTATGACCAAATAATATCTAAGTTCTATTTCTATTACACTACACAATGTTGAAAAGCAGAAAACATAATAATGGGACGTCGCCAAGCGGTAAGGCAACAGGTTTTGGTCCTGTTATTACAAAGGTTCGAATCCTTTCGTCCCAGAAAACTTTTCAGTCCAAAATATCTTTTCGGACTATGGATTCTTAGATATTATCCAAAAACCACGTTTATGAACTTGACAAATTCCTAGTTTGTTGGATATTATGCGAATACTGGCCCCTATCGTCTAGTGGCCCAGGACATCTCTCTTTCAAGGAGGCAGCGGGGATTCGACTTCCCCTAGGGGTACGAGAAAAGGAGTGGTTTAAAAAGTCTTTTCTCTTTCCGGGTCGATGCCCGAGTGGTTAATGGGGACGGGCTGTAAACTCGTTGGCATTATACCTACGCTGGTTCAAATCCAGCTCGACCCAAAGCTTTAGTTTCAATGTTGTTAGATAGAAAAGAGAACAAGCAGATACTTGCTGGGAAGGAAAAAAAAGATCGAACCAAGTTTACTAAAAACTAAAAAAAGTAAAGGGATTGTAGTTCAATTGGTTAGAGTACCGCCCTGTCAAGACGGAAGTTGCGGGTTCGAGTCCCGTCAGTCCCGATCTATTCTATCAAGTTCTTTTTGCTATGAGTAAAAAGAACTTTTTCCATCTTTGATTTTGATATCTATCCGCAGATATTTTCTATACCTTCACATTTTCTTTCCTATTCTAGAGATAACAGAAATAGGAAAAAGTCTGCTATCGAGATCGAACCGATTAGCATCACATTACAAGTGCGATGCTCTAACCTTTGAACTAAGCAAAACAGTCTAATGCTGCAATAGTTGATTTATGCGAAACTATTCTAGAACAAACTAATTTTTTCTTGAAAAAAAAGAAACGTCTAGCTTTGTTTTTGAGTTTGAACATTTTGAAAATTTGTTGATCTGAATACTAGGCTTCTTACACTTAAGTAGAAGGGGATATGGCGGAATTGGTACACGCTACGGACTTGATTAAATTGAGCTTTAGTAGGAAATCCTACTAAATGATAGCTTTCCAATACAGGGAAACCCGAGATAGTTCGAATGGGCAATCCTGAGCCAAATCCAAGTCAGAGGATTCTCTGACTAAAAAAGGTAGATAGGTGCAGAGACTCGATGGAAGTTATTCTAACTATGAATATCATTCAAATCAACTGGATTTCATTTTCTAGAGAGAAAAGAAATCCGTTATAGAGCGAATAAAGAGAGAGCCCATTTCTACATGTTCTTTTCAGCACCAATGAAATTTGGAGTAGTCAGAAAATCCGTTGGTCTACGAGACCTTGAGGGTTCAAGTCCCTCTATCCCCAAGTTTGGGAAAATATTGCAAATATTAGTGTTGGATTGACTAATTTATTAGTTTATTTTAAAATAAAGGGTGAGCATAGTCATAGTAAGTTTAGTTATCACTCTGTGAGAAAAAATTCGTTACCGGCCGGGATAGCTCAGTTGGTAGAGCAGAGGACTGAAAATTCTCGTGTCACCAGTTCAATTCTGGTTCCTGGTATTCAATTCTGTTTTGATTACTATTAAGTAAAGTAATTTAAAGCTTTATCCTTATGCTGTGATTTCGATTAATTCTTTTTTTAGTCGAACCTTCTTGGTAAAGCAGAATCCAAATCATATTGTCTTGATGACTCTTCTTTTTGCTTGATATTTTTTTCTATTTCTCACAAAATCTCATCCATCTTGCAAAGAGTTTTTCTTTGATGAACATAGACTAAGACCTAGATTTTGATTTCTTATACACCTCAAAGTTCATAAAGTAATAACCATTTTTCTGAGGTTTCATACTGGTTATATACTTTGAATGGAGATGAAACCGAGACCATATCATCTCAACTCAGATGAATCAATATTTCTATTGCTTCTAATCGTACTATTTTTCTTATAAACAGATCCTTTTCTGCATTTTTCATTTTATTGAATCAATTTGATGAGAAAAGAATATTATCTATGTTTTAATATATCATTGTTTGCAAAAATGTTATTTATATGTATATGACCTACTTAACTCAGTGGTTAGAGTATCGCTTTCATAAGGCGAGAGTCATTGGTTCAAATCCAATAGTAGGTATAAATCGAAATCTTCTAAGACTGGCTCGAGCCCCCCCGAAAAAAAGGGGGGGGGAGCTCTAATTAGGTAAAACTGCGTTTATAGCTTCTAATCTGGTTCTAGCTCTTTTGATAGCTAGATCAACTTCAATTTTTTGTCTTTTGCCTAGAACTCGATTTGCGTTAGCTTTAGCTTGTTGAAAAACTTCTTGTGCTTCTTGAGGATCAATGTCAACACCCTTCTCTGCATCATTTACCCATAAAATAATTTGATTTTGCTCTATCTTGGCAAAACCACCCATCAAAGCAATAGTAGACCATTTTTCATTAATACGTATTTTCATAACCGCTATATCCACAGCAGTAACAAGTGAAGCATGGTTTGGTAAGATGCCAATTTTACCACTATTAGTGGAAAGTATGATTTCTTTTACTTGGGAATCCCAAACAACTCGAGTAGGAGTTAATACACGAAGATTTAGTGTCATTTTTTGAAATTCAAATTTTACTTATATTTTACTTATTAATAGCCTTCGCGGTAGATTTCTCTTATCATTTTATAACTTCATCGATATTACCAATCAAGTAAAAGGATTGTTCAGGGAGACCATCTAAATCTCCGGCAAGAATCATTTGAAAACCTCTTGTTGTTTCAATAAGACTAACATATTTCCCTGGGGAACCCGTAAAAACCTCTGCTACAAAAAAGGGCTGTGATAAAAAACGTTCAATTTTTCGTGCTCTGGCTACAGTTAATCGGTCTTCTTCTGATAATTCATCTAGTCCAAGAATAGCTATAATATCTTGAAGTTCTTTGTAACGTTGCAAGGTTTGTTTCACTTCTTGTGCAATTTCATAATGTTTTTCACCTACAATCCTAGGTTGAAGCATAGTAGATGTGGAATCTAATGGGTCAACTGCTGGGTAGATTCCTTTGGCAGCTAATCCTCTAGAAAGTACAGTAGTAGCATCCAAATGTGCGAATGTTGTAGCAGGAGCGGGATCAGTCAAGTCGTCCGCAGGTACATAAACTGCTTGGATAGAGGTTATAGACCCTTTTTTAGTAGAAGTTATTCTCTCTTGCAAAGAACCCATTTCTGTACTAAGGGTTGGTTGATAACCTACAGCAGAGGGCATTCTGCCCAATAGAGCGGATACTTCAGATCCAGCTTGAACAAAGCGGAAAATATTATCTATAAATAAAAGTACATCTTGTTCGTTCACATCTCGGAAATATTCTGCCATAGTTAGGGCGGTTAAACCAACTCTCATACGAGCTCCTGGTGGTTCATTCATTTGACCATAGACCAGAGCTACTTTGGATTCTGTTATATTTTTTTCATTGATTACTCCGGATTCCTTCATTTCCATGTAAAGATCATTTCCTTCACGAGTACGTTCTCCTACGCCGCCAAAAACGGAAACACCACCATGAGCTTTAGCTATGTTATTGATTAACTCCATAATTAGCACTGTTTTACCCACTCCTGCTCCCCCAAAGAGACCAATTTTGCCACCACGTCGGTAAGGTGCTAAAAGGTCCACGACTTTAATGCCTGTTTCAAAAATTGCCAAATTAATATCTAATTGTGAAAAGGCAGGGGCGGGTCGATGAATAGGAAATGTTGTACTTGTGTCTATAGGACCTAAATTATCAACAGGTTCTCCAAGAACGTTGAAAATTCGTCCCAGAGTCATTTTACCGACGGGTACACTAAGAGGAGCTCCTGTATCAATTACTTTCATTCCTCTCATCAAACCGTCTGTCGCGCTCATAGCTACAGTTCTAACTGTATTGTTTCCCAATAACTGTTGTACTTCACAAGTAATATTAATTTCCTTACTGCCTATTTGACCTTTCACAATCAAAGAATTGTAAATATTAGGTAGATTCCCCAGAGGGAAGGATACATCCAGTACCGGACCAATTATTTGAGTAATATGTCCTACATTTTTTTGTATCTTTGTTGATACAAAAAAAAGAAAACTTTGGGTTCTCATAAAAATCAAAATTAAAAGCATGATTGAAAAAATCCAAGAAGTCCGTATCAAATCAATTGAATCAGTCAAAAACTAACTCGATTTTATTTTACTCTTTTGTAGTAGGTTAATAGCATAATTCAATCTTTTTTTGTTTTACATGTTCAATGAATAAGAAAATAAACTACATCTTTTTTATATTTATACATTTATCCTAGAAATATTCTGAGAAGAATGACTTTTCAAAGTAAAAATTGTTCAAAGTAAAAATTGGGTTGCATTATATATAAAAAAATTTTAAAATAAAAAGTGTATCCAAAATCTACCAATAAGGAAGAAAAGAGTCTATAAAAGAAAATGTCGAGCAGACCTCGTTCTTGTCAGAAATATGATTTGATTTAGGGAGGGACTTATGTCACCAAAAACAGAAACTAAAGCAAGCGTAGGATTTAAAGCTGGTGTTAAAGATTATAGATTAACTTATTATACTCCAGAGTATCAGACTAAGAACACTGATATCTTGGCAGCATTCCGAGTAACTCCTCAACCCGGAGTACCGGCCGAGGAAGCAGGCGCAGCGGTAGCTGCTGAATCTTCTACAGGTACATGGACCACAGTTTGGACTGATGGTCTTACTAGTCTTGATCGTTACAAAGGACGATGCTATGATATCGAACCTGTTCCGGGAGAAGACAATCAATTTATTGCTTATGTAGCATATCCTTTGGACCTTTTTGAAGAAGGTTCTGTTACTAACATGTTTACTTCTATTGTGGGGAATGTTTTTGGTTTTAAAGCTCTACGAGCTCTACGCCTAGAAGATTTGCGAATTCCTACTGCTTATATCAAAACATTTCAAGGTCCACCTCATGGGATCCAAGTAGAAAGAGATAAATTAAACAAATACGGACGTCCTTTGTTGGGATGTACCATCAAACCTAAATTAGGTCTATCTGCTAAAAATTACGGTAGAGCAGTTTATGAATGTCTTCGTGGCGGACTAGATTTTACTAAAGATGATGAAAATGTAAATTCTCAACCCTTTATGCGTTGGAGAGATCGCTTTGTTTTTTGCGCGGAAGCTATTTATAAAGCTCAAGCTGAAACAGGTGAAATTAAGGGACATTACTTAAATGCTACTGCGGGTACATGTGAAGAAATGATAAAAAGAGCAGTATTCGCAAGAGAATTAGGGGTTCCGATTGTTATGCATGATTATTTAACAGGAGGTTTCACTGCAAATACCACTTTAGCTCATTATTGCCGAGATAATGGCTTACTTCTTCATATTCATCGTGCAATGCATGCAGTTATTGATAGACAAAAAAATCATGGTATGCACTTCCGTGTACTGGCTAAAGCATTACGAATGTCCGGTGGAGATCATATTCATGCCGGTACTGTCGTAGGTAAACTTGAAGGAGAACGAGAAATTACTTTAGGTTTTGTGGATTTACTTCGTGATGACTTTATTGAAAAAGATCGAAGTCGTGGTATTTATTTCACGCAAGATTGGGTATCTATGCCAGGTGTTCTGCCTGTTGCTTCAGGAGGTATTCACGTTTGGCATATGCCTGCTTTGACCGATATCTTTGGAGATGACGCTGTATTACAATTTGGTGGAGGAACCTTAGGACATCCTTGGGGAAATGCACCCGGTGCCGTAGCTAATCGGGTTGCTTTAGAAGCTTGTGTCCAAGCTCGTAATGAAGGACGTGATCTTGCTCGTGAGGGGAATGAAGTAATTCGTGAAGCTTGTAAGTGGAGTCCTGAACTAGCTGCTGCTTGTGAAGTATGGAAAGAAATCAAGTTTGAATTTGATAGTGTGGATACGATATAGTAGTTTCAACTAGGAAACTTTTGATTTCTATTTTTCGGGGGGTCTGGGGGTCTACCCAGACTCTTTCATTGATTCTTGTTGGAGTTTACTTAGTATTTTTGGTCAGGAGTTAGCAGCTCAGTGGAAAAGAGCCCACGGTTCCAGACCATGATGTCAAGGGTTCAACCCCCTTCTAGCTCATAATAGATTTCATATAGAAAAAACTTTATACACTTCCAGATGTGCGATTTTTCTTTCTAGCATTGTCTGTGAATAATATACAATGTTAGAAAGAAAAAGAAACAAATTTCTATTTTTTTCTATGGTAAATTCTAACTTATCTTCCATTTTTGTACCTATAGTGGGTTTAGTTTTCTCGGCCCTTACAATGGTACTTTCTTTTTTGTACATCCAAAAAGATGAAATATTATGAAAACGAAGAATTAGTTTCCCAATCTTAAAAATGTTGATACAAAGCTAGTGAAAGTAAGGAATAGCCCGTCTCGCCCTTGCTTATTCCTTCTCTTCACTTCAATTTAATTGAGATATGACTTATATGAATCATCAATCAAAAAGGCTTTGGATAGAGTCTATCCAAGGTTCTCGAAGAAAAAGTAATTTTTTGTTTGCCTCTGTTCTTTTTGCAGGTGCATTAGGTTTTTTTCTAGTTGGATTTTCAAGTTATCTTGGCAGGAACCTTATACCCCTACTGTTTTTTGAAATTGAAAAAATACTTTTTATTCCACAAGGGATTATAATGTGTTTTTATGGTATTGCAGGCCTTTTTTTTAGCTTTTATTTTTGGTGTACAATTTTTTTTGATGTGGGTAGTGGTTACAATCAGATTGATGAAAAAAAAGGAATTATATGTCTTTTTCGTTGGGGATTCCCAGGAAGAACTCGTCGTGTTTATTTACGATTTTCTATCGAAAATGTTCAGATGATCACAATGCAAGTACAAAAAAGTCTTTTTTCTAGCCACCATGTCCTTTATATGAAAGTAAGGGGATTACCAGACATTCCTTTAGCTCGTACTGGGGAAAAAATTCATCAAAAAGAAATGGAACAAAAAGCTGTAGAATTAGCTCGTTTTTTGCGTGTGTCTATTGAAGGAGTTTGATTAGACATAGACAATTCTATAAAAATATTTGTAGTTTTCATTTTAAAAATGAATTGAGAAGAATCCATGGGTTTGATACCTCATTCTATAATTCGTATTATATCTCGACTTCGATCAGAACTCATGAATAAATCAAGTTCATTAGTTATTCATCACATAGAAGTTACACAAAATAGAGCAGCTGTTTCTTTACGATATGTTGCATGTTTTATAGTATTGCCGTGTCTAATTTCTATTTCACTAGAAAAATGCGTAGAATCGTGGGTCACTTTTTGGTGGAATACTAGTTCATCCAAAATATTAGATTATTTACAAGAAGAAAATAATCTAGTAAGAGTTAGTCAAATAGAAGAACTTTTGCTCTTTGAAACAACAGTAGAAGATTTTTCGGAAACACATTTAAAAAAAAATTTTTTGTTCGAGTTGTACAAAAAAGATTGTATCCAAATAGTTACACATTTAGGAACAAATCTTTTAGAATTTATTATTCTAAGCACTTTTCTTTTTATGAGTCAAAAAAAGCTTACAATTTTCTTTTCTTGGATTCGAGAAATTTTCTATAGTATAAACGATACAATGAAAGCCTTTTCAATTCTTTTAATGACTGATCTATGCATTGGGTTCCATTCACCTCATGGTTGGGAAGTCCTTATCAGTTGGATTTCTGAAAATTATGGATTTGTGCATAATGACCAAATCATTTTTAGTCTTGTTTCAACTTTTCCTGTTATTCTAGATACAATTTTGAAATATTGGATTTTCCGCCGATTTAATCGTATATCTCCGTCTCTTGTAGTAATCTATCATTCGATGAATGAATAAAAAATCAGGCCTTTTTTCTTCTCGATTTATAATATTAAAGAATAAATGTAAAATGAAAAACCATCTTTAGGTTGAATAATAAATGAAACGGAGATAAAGAATAGTTCTCGATTCTTCAAAAAAAAAAATTTAAACGAAAAATGATGGAAAAAAAAAATGTTTCTGATTGGATTAGAATATTAGTGGTTCTATCAATCTCCACTTTCATAACGATAAATATAACAACTCGTATTTCTTTTTCAAAAGCATATCCTATTTTTGCCCAAAAAAGTTATGAGAATCCTCGAGAACCTACTGGACGTATTGTATGCGCCAACTGCCACTTGGCTAAAAAACCTGTAGAGATCGAAGTTCCGCAATCTGTGCTTCCTAATAGCGTTTTTGAAGCAGTTGTGAAAATTCCTTATGACACACAAATCAAACAAGTTCTAGTTAACGGGAAAAAGGGAAACTTAAATGTAGGAGCTGTTTTAATCTTACCCGAAGGTTTTGAATTAGCTCCTCCGGATCGTATTTCTCCTGAAATAAAAGAAAAAATAGGTAATCTACCTTTTCAAAATTATCGCCCCTTCCAAAAAAATATTCTTGTAATAGGTCCTATTCCTGGTCAAAAATACAAGGAAATTGTATTTCCAATCCTATCCCCGGATCCTGCTCTAAAAAAAGAATCGCACTTCTGGAAATATCCTATATATGCCGGAGGTAATAGAGGAAGAGGTCAAGTTTATCCTGATGGTAGCCAAAGCAATAATACAATATTTAATGCTTCATTAACGGGTAGAATCAGCAAAATTTTACGTAAAGAGAAAGGGGGATACGAGGTACTGATTGAGAATATATCGCAAGGCCGATCTGGTGTTGACATAATACCTCCGGGCCCCGAACTTCTTGTTTCGGAAGGTGATTTTGTTAAGGCAGATCAACCATTAACAAATAATCCTAATGTGGGTGGATTTGGTCAGGTAAATGCGGAAATAGTACTGCAAGACCCATTTCGTATTCAAGGTCTTTTATTCTTCTTAACGTCGGTTGTTTTGGCGCAGATTTTTCTGGTACTTAAAAAGAAACAATTTGAAAAAGTTCAATTATCCGAAATGAATTTTTAGCTCGTATTTTCTCTTTTTTTTTTCGTTTTTATGATAGGTCATCATACTTTGACTAAAAGTTTGAAAGATGCCGACCTTACCTTAAAAGGTAAGGTCAGTTAAGTATATTTTTCTTATTATAGGGATGACCCTAATCCTGAATAGGAGCCGTAGAAAAAGATACCGACCAAACTAATTACAAGAATACCCGTTACGGTACCTACCAACCAAAGAGGTATTCTCCCGGTAGTATCAGCCATGTTTATTACTCCTCTTCCATTTTATTGAAATTTAATAGTTATACTCAAAAAAAAAATCGTCCTAAATTTTGTTATAAATCATTTCTTTCAGAATGAAAAAAAAAAAATTTGTGTGTTTTTTTTTTTTAATTGAAAAAGTAACTGGAGAATAAAACAGCAAGTACAAAAATAAGTAACAATCCCCAGTATAGGCTGGTACGATTTAATTCTACACTTTGTTCGTTCGGATTTGATTGTGTCATAGCTTAATATTTTATCGTTGGATGAACTGCATTGCAGAAATGGATCCCAAAAAAAAGACTGTAGGGACAGCTAAACCGTGAATAGCCAGCCATCGAACGGTAAAAATTGGATAGATTCTATCTATAGTCATTAGTGTCTCCTAAAAAGATTTAGTAAAATGCTCCAGCTGTTCTAAAGAATCAAAACGGCCAGTTATTAAAGGAACTTCCTGTTGATTTTCTGTGAAATACTCGTTTGGTCGAGGACTTCCAAAAACATCATAAGCCAACCCTGTACTGACGAATAACCAACCTGCAACAAACAGAGAAGGTATAGTAATGCTATGAATAACCCAGTATCGAATACTTGTAAGAATGTCCGCAAAGGATCGTTCTCCGGTATTTCCAGACATATGCAACTCCAATAATAATGAATTAATGAATATTAATTCTATTTTATATCGGCAAAGGGAATTGATCCCCTAAACTAGAAAATACAAAAGCAGAAAAAGGTTTTTACGGTCTTTTCTTTTGTAAATTCTAAAAATTAAAATAAGTTAGGATGGATTTCTACTTGACCATTATACTAACAATTTGATAGAAAATTGTTTGAACCACTCTTTAATTCAAATTAAAAAGAAAATATATCTTTTTTTTATATTATAGAAACGTCGTTACTATATCTTATAGAAACGTCGGTACTATATCTTACTTATTATAAAACTTTAGTTATTTATCTCTTAAATATATCATTATTGAATTGATTTTAGTTGTTTCATGCCTATTCTAATTAGTTATTTTGGGTTTTTATTAGTTTTTCTTTTTTTCACCTTAATTCTATTTATTGGGTTTAGCAAGATAAGACTTATTTAAATCAATTTTTGTCAAAAAAAACGTTTGATTATGGAATTCCATCGCGATTTCATGGTACTATTTGATATAACTATAATTTCTAATTTTTTGAATGAAAATGGTTGAAACTCTGTTATCCGGGATTGTATTAGGTTTAATTCCTATTACTTTGGCTGGACTTTTTGTAACAGCATATTTACAGTATCGACGCGGCGATCAGTTGGAGTTTTAATTCAGGCACTGAATTATCAGAATCACGCTCTGTAGGATTTGAACCTACGGCATTAGGTTTTGGAGACCTACGTTCTACCAAGCTGAACTAAGAGCGCTTTTTTGGGATATGACTTAATCCACTCTCTGTGATTAAAGACTAGCTAGTCCGATTAGTTTTAATGAATAGATAGGGATGACAGGATTTGAACCTGCGACATTTTGTACCCAAAACAAACGCGCTACCCAAGCTGCGCTACATCCCTTAGAATCAATGGATTAATCAACAATGTTATTTTAATCTCTAATACATACGAAAAGTCTTTTTTTTCGACAAAATAGAAAATTCAAACGCCGTCATACTATAAGAAATTAGTAACGTTTCTTACCTAGGTTAGGTAATGGTAGAATTAGTCGACTTTTTAAAGTACTTTTAAATATAAAAGGAAAATAAATGCTTTATGCAATATATAAAAAAATATCTTTCGACAGCACCCGTTTTAGCAACTTTATGGTTTGGTTCTTTAGCTGGTTTTTTAATTGAAATAAATCGGTTTTTCCCGGATGCTCTTAGTTTTCCTTTTTCTTTTTAACGCTCTATATTATCAAAAAAAGGATTTGAAATAAATTGATGGAACTAGGAATATATCGCCTGACGTTCTTTTTTTGATTCAAAAAAATAAATAAAATAGACTACTACAAAAATGTCAGAAAACATAGGCGCACGAGTGGTAATTTTTTTAGAATGTATTAATTGTAACCTTTTTAGATATACAACTAAAAAGAATCGATACAATACATCCATGCCCTTGGCATTAAAGAAATTTTGTCCTTTTTGTTTGAAACATACCATTCACAAAGAGAGAAAGAAATAAACGGAATACATAACAACAACAGTTCACAGAAACTATTTTCTCATAAACCTTTTATTTAAACGATATTAATATGTCTAAGCAATCTTTTGATTTTAAACGATATAAGCCTGAGATACCATCTGGTAGTCGGAAACGTTACCCAAAAGTTCCAAAAAAACCTAATCTAATAAAGTCAGAGAATCAGATCAATTATAAAAATATGAGTCTAATTAATCAATTTATTAGCCAGCGCGGAAAAATCTTATCCAGGAAAGTGAATAATTTGACCTGTAAACAACAACGTCTTATATCTATTGCTATTAAACGAGCTCGTATTCTAGGGTTGCTACCTTTTATGGTCAAAAAAAAGTTGAAAAAATTGTAATTTTTGCGTTTTTTTATGAGTGACGTCAAAGTTCATGATTTTCCATTTCCCGGAGGGGATCCCCGGGGATTTTTTTTTTTCTTTTTTATGCCAAAATGTTTTTCGAAATGATATAAAAAGAATTATTCTCTAATGTAGCTATTTGCGCAAGTGTTTTCCGATTTGAAGGTAACCGCTTTTTGTACATACAGTTTATGTATTTATTGTAAGGAACCCCTAAACGACGAACTGCTGCATTAATTCGAACAATCCACAAGCAGCGAAAATTTCTCTTTTGTTTCAGTCGATCGCGCTTAGCCGAGGTTAGAGCTTTTTGCTTCTGCTGCTTAGCAGCTCGGAACTGTTTGGAATGGGACCCGTGAAATCCTGACGCAAAAGCGAGATTTTTGTTTCGGCGACGTCGAGTTATATATCCGCGTTTTACTCTGGTCATTAATTTAAATTCTTATATATATATATGTTTAGTTTATTTATATACTGACTTTTCTTTTTTGGAAAAGAAATGTTCCAAAGGCTTTAGCTATTCTAACCTTCCCAACCAAAAAGAATCACTTATTTCACTAAAAGATTTGAATAATTATGGGTTTCTTCGTCTATATGGTTCTTTCTCTAACGGCGAGGTCCTCTCTATATGCCGGAGCTAAAACTAAAAGAGTATGCTTTTGGTAATTTGTATTATCTACCGTCTTCAGCTCTACCCCTCCCCCCCCCCAAAAAAAAGGAAATTTCTTTAAAAACTTCAAAAAATTTAAAGTACAGTAACGACATGTTATTTCGAGAATTAGCGGAGTAGCTGATCTTATTTTTCCGTCATTTGCAACAAAAAGAAGTTTTTCATTTTGATGATTCCCTGCTCCGAATGACTGTTTTCTGCCAAAGAGGAATTGCTTTTCATCTCAGATCCAAGTGATTGGATTTGCACCAACAAAAACCATAAATTTCATCTTCCTAGAGATGATAGATCTTTACTTTTTGATAACAAGAAAGCTCTTCTTGGAAGAACGTTCTAGTTTTTTCTGATCTAAACGAGTCGCACATACACCCTAGCACAAACTCCTCTGCGTTGAGGACATTTTTGAAGAGCACGAGAACTGCCTACCTTTTTTTTTGGTTGTCTCGCAATTCTAATAAGTTGAGGAAGTGTGGGCATTTTGGTGGTTTATTCAATTTTACTGGTTAGGATCAATCCTAACCAGGCTTTAGAAAACTCTTTTTTTGATTATTTATTCGTCGAATTGTAGAGAAAGGTTTTGCTCAATCTTGTACAGCACCTTTAGTGCTTCTAATCTTTCTAGCTCTTCTAGCTTCTTCTAAAACATGGTTTGGGATTAGCCCAAAACCTTCGTTTCCTTCTTCTGGAATTTCAAAGGGAGGTTCTTCCTTGTTTGGTTCCCACATTGGAAGTGCTACTCTATCAACAAGTCCGAAATCAACTGCTTCCTCTGGTGACATGTAAGTATTTTTGTCAAGGGCATTTTCTATTAATTCTTCGAATTGGGGTGTTCTGAGACAATAACATTGTACAATCATTTTTCGCAACTGTTGAACAAAAAAAGCGTCCTTCGCAAAAAGCCAGGCTGGTCCATCACGAAGAGATGCTCTTGGTTGGTGGATCATTATTCTACTATGAGGCCCTGTATTACGAAATCCAAAGGTTCCGGCACTTAAAACTAAGGTTGCTGTTGAAGCAACTAGGCCAAGACCGATTGTATGTATTGTTTCTCTAAGCTGAAGCATAATATCAAAGATACTTAGACCGGGTAATATAGCTCCGCCACACGAGTTTATATACATGAAAATCTGTCTACTTTTTCCTTTACGTATATCGTCTATAAACAAGTAAAGCAAAATACCTACAAATATACTTCCGATATCTTCATCAACGGGTTGCCCTAAAAAAATACAACGAGTTCTAGACATTACGTCGATTGGAGTAGATAAGAGCAATCTCTCCTTGTGAACCGTACGTGTACTTTTCCCAACATACGGCTCTAGTCGCTAGGAAACGAAAAAGGCTATTTGTTTTCCAAAACTTGGTCCAATTTTTTTTTGTAACGCTAATAATTCTAAATTTCAAAAGTATTGGACTACTTTCTGAAACGTTTAAAATTAAACAAAACAGTTTGCTTGTTCCCTTTACCGAGTTCTGCATCTAATCTTTAGGTTTTACTTCTATTCCTATACAAATGATCTGTTATTCCTCTTACTTATAGATTAAGGAAGTTTATGTAAGTTAGGTTTATATACTAAGATGACTAAGAGTAGAATATAATTAATATATATAGATTATATCTGCTCAAAAGTTGGATGGGCGGAAATGAATGAAATTTCAAAATAACCTTGGATTTAACTTTCTTTTATAGTATAAAAACGAACAATATAAAAATACTTTATGCGTTGGGTTCTTTTCCAAAAAAAATGATCCAATAAAGTAAAAATCATTCCATCAGACGGGAAATGAATGGAAAAATTCCATAAAATCGATACGAGATTCAAGTCACACTATAAGTCAGCCCAGTCCAAAACTTCTTCTTTTGTTTCTTTTTTCTTTTTATTATCTTTGTTTTCCGGCTCTTTATCCTCTCCTGTTTCGTTATCTTTTGCCAAAGTCATAATAGGTGCCTCATGCATTCTATTATTCTTAGTTTTTTTTGATCCTAGAACCGGAAAAGTACATGGGGTCTCATTCTTTCGTTTAGGCTTAGGTATTGTTGTCTCTTCAAAAAAGTGATTAAATTGAATCTCTTGAGGAGTTCTATCATCTTCTTTTCTTGACGGAGGGTCATCTTCACCAAAAAAACGAACTTTTGGGATACCAAGGGGCATTTTTTTTAGATCCTTTTTTTCTCTTTTTATTCTCCTTCTTCTCTTTCTTTTTGTTTTCCAAATTTTGTAAGTATTTTTTGTTTGAATGGTACCAATCCTTAAATTTTGTAAATTGAAACATAAAAGATAAAATATTTTTGCTTCTCCTACCGGTGTTTTTATTCAACATAGTTTTATAAAAGGAAGGATGATCCAACCTAAAATTCAGTGTGTTTTTATAATGTAAGAAAGTTCAATCTTTTTTTTTTGAAAAAGAGGTGTTTAATGGGTTTACCTTGGTATCGTGTGCATACTGTTGTCTTGAATGATCCTGGCCGGTTAATTTCTGTGCATATAATGCATACAGCTTTAGTAGCGGGTTGGGCCGGTTCAATGGCTTTGTATGAATTAGCAGTTTTTGACCCATCTGATCCTGTTCTTGATCCTATGTGGAGACAAGGTATGTTTATTTTACCTTTTATGACTCGTTTAGGAATAAAAGAATCTTGGGGCGGATGGAGTATTACTGGAGAAACTGAAGCTAATCCGGGATTTTGGAGTTACGAGGGTGTCGCTGGAGCTCATATTGTGTTTTCAGGTTTATGTTTTTTATCAGCGATCTGGCATTGGGTATACTGGGATCTTGAAATATTTACAGATCCGCGCACAGGAAAACCTTCTTTAGATTTACCAAAAATTTTTGGTATTCATTTATTTCTTTCCGGAGTAGTTTGCTTTGGATTCGGAGCTTTTCATGTTACAGGTTTATATGGTCCTGGAATTTGGATTTCTGATCCTTTTGGACTTACTGGAAAAATACAACCTGTAAGCCCAGCTTGGGGAGCTGAAGGCTTTGATCCTTTTGTTCCAGGAGGAATAGCGTCGCATCATGTTGCTGCAGGTCTATTGGGAATCATCGCGGGTCTATTTCATCTCAGTGTTCGTCCTCCTCAACGATTGTATAAAGGATTACGTATGGGAAATATTGAGACCGTTTTATCTAGCAGTATTGCTGCTGTTTTTTTTGCATCTTTTATTGTTGCTGGAACCATGTGGTATGGGTCAGCAACAACCCCAATTGAATTATTTGGTCCGACTCGATATCAATGGGATCAGGGGTACTTTCAACAAGAAATAGATCGACGAGTTCGCGCTGGTTTGAATAAAAATTTAAGTCTGTCCGAAGCTTGGTCTAAAATTCCTGAAAAACTAGCCTTTTACGATTACATTGGAAACAATCCTGCTAAAGGTGGATTATTCCGCGCGGGTGCAATGGACAATGGAGATGGAATAGCTATTGGTTGGTTAGGACACCCCATTTTCAAGGATAAGGACGGAAACGAACTTTTTGTTCGTCGTATGCCTACTTTTTTTGAAACATTTCCAGTAGTTCTAGTGGACAAAGAAGGTGTTGTGAAAGCGGATGTTCCTTTTAGGAGGTCAGAATCCAAATATAGCGTGGAACAGGTCGGCGTAACTGTCGAGTTTTATGGTGGAGAACTTGATGGAGTAAGTTTTAGCGATCCTACTATAGTGAAAAAATATGCGAGACGTGCTCAATTGGGGGAAATTTTTGAATTAGATCGTGCTACTTTAAAATCAGATGGGGTTTTTCGGAGTAGTCCAAGAGGTTGGTTTACTTTTGGACACGCTACTTTTGCTCTTCTTTTCTTCTTTGGACACATTTGGCATGGTTCTAGAACACTATTCCGAGATATTTTTGCTGGTATCGATCCAGAACTAAATGCGCAAGTCGAATTTGGAGCATTCCAAAAATTGGGAGATCCTACCACAAAAAAACAAGTCATATAAAGACTTACGTCTATTAGTTATTACTTATTACTTAGTACGAAAGTTGTAAAAAAAAAAAAAAACGATTGAATCTATGGAAGCATTGGTTTATACATTCCTTTTGGTTTCGACTTTAGGAATTCTATTTTTTGCTATTTTTTTTAGAGAACCGCCCAAAGTTCCGACTAAAGGAGGAAAAGAAAATTAAATAAAACAAACAAAAAAGGGAAGTCCACATGGACTTCCCTTTTTTGTTTGTTTTAGTCTTCATGATTGTCAAAGGGGTCTATAAGACCTTCAGAAGGTCGTCCAAAGGATGTATATAGGGCATATCCTGTTAAACTTACGAGCAAGCACGATACAAAGATAGCGACTAAGTTTGCAGTTTCCATTTTTAGGTAACTAATAAAAAGAATTTATCTAATTATACTATATTAATAAATAAAAACATAGTATACAAAGTTAACAGATTTCAACAAAATATTTTATATGGCTACACAAACCGTGAATGATACTTCCAGAACCAGACCAAGAAAAACTGGGGTAGGGAGTTACTTAAAACCACTTAATCGTGAATATGGTAAAGTCGCCCCCGGATGGGGAACTACTGCCCTTATGGTTGTTGCAATGGTTTTATTTGCAGTATTTTTATCTCTTTTATTGGAGATCTATAATTCGTCTATTTTATTGACCGGAATTCCTGTTAGTTGGGTATAGAACTGGATCTCAAACTTTTTCTAAAAATAACGTAAGAGATATTGATTTTATTTAGGTTTGTTCTATTTTTGTTTTACGATAGTTTGATCGTGTCATTTTTGAAATAATTTACAAAAAAAAAATGGGTGTGCGACTTGTTACATTCGATATTAATAGTACAGAAGACTAGTCTGTTATCTTTAGATAATCTTTCCTCGTTGGAGGTTAACTTAGAATTTCTAAAGCACGAGTTTTCTTTTTTATTATAGAAAAAAGGTCTGAACTAGGATTTACTGTTGTAATTTTTACTTTGTATCTAAATGAATAACAACAAAGATTTCGACTCTGAAAAAATCCAACAGGACCTTACCCAAAGAACCTTTTGTTAAGTGAATCTTCGGAGTAAAAACAAAATCTGAGGTTTAGAACAATTTGTTAATTCTTTTTCAGGTTTAAACAATCAAAATCCTATTCATTAAACAGAAATTCATAAATTATGAATGGAAGAAAAGATTCTTCAAAAGGCCTTTATTGAGCCTACTTGAAATTTTGGCATTATCTTATATATGTTATAGATAATTACCTCAATTACGGTATTTTTGTTTAAGCTGTACGAAGGGAAAGTTTCATGTACAGTTTTTTGAAGGGGTTAACCTATCTCGATAAAGTATACGACTGGTTTGAAGAGCGTCTAGAGATTCAAGCAATTGCAGATGATATCACTAGTAAATATGTTCCTCCTCATGTTAATATATTTTATTGTCTCGGAGGAATTACATTAACTTGTTTTTTGGTACAGGTGGCCACCGGTTTTGCTATGACTTTCTACTATCGTCCAACAGTTACCGAAGCTTTTGCTTCGGTTCAGTACATAATAAGTGAAGTCAATTTTGGTTGGTTAATTCGATCAATTCATCGATGGTCAGCAAGCATGATGGTTCTCATGATGATTTTGCATGTATTCCGTGTTTATTTAACAGGTGGTTTTAAAAAACCTCGTGAATTAACTTGGGTTACTGGAGTTATTCTAGCTGTACTGACTGTTTCTTTTGGTGTAACTGGTTATTCTTTACCTTGGGACCAAATTGGTTATTGGGCAGTCAAAATTGTAACTGGCGTACCCGAGGCTATTCCTGTAATAGGTTCTTCTTTAGTTGAGTTATTACGTGGAAGTGTTAGCGTGGGTCAATCGACCTTAACTCGGTTCTATAGTTTACATACCTTTATATTACCACTTCTTAGTGCAATATTTATGCTAATGCATTTTCTAATGATTCGTAAACAAGGTATTTCAGGTCCTTTATAAAAAGAAAAATAATTTTTTTTTTTAGGGTATAACATACTTGCCAAGAATATTGCTTGTTTTTTCGAGCTAGATTCTTCGGATTCTTCCTTTTCCTTAAGGATTTCAAATAAAAAGAAAAATTCAATGGAGAAAATGGATTATGGGAGTGTGTGACTTGAATTATTGATTAAGCCTGTCGGATTAAATCTGCCACAGAAAGATCCTGTGTATTCCCCTTATCCCAACGTCTTTCTCAAAGAAAAAGAAAGTTCCTAATCTGGGTAGACTTTTTTTTTCTATGATTTGTATAGGCTCCGTGAATTCTAGTCAATTTCTTATTTTCATAGTTATAAAATGCACTCATTTCCTTTGCATTTTAACAGAATAACTATCGGAGTAAAAAAAAGGATCTAAGGAAAAGTAAAGGGAATTTCATTAACAAGTCAATACCTTGTTAAAAATAAACTTTAGACTTTTTTTGTTTATCAAAAAAATGACAAGGATGAAGATGACCCAGAAAGCGAGTATTTTGTTTCACAATTTATTTCATGCGTACTTGGGTAAAAGCATTTTATAGATTCTTTGCTTGTTATTTCTTTAAATTCTTGTTTGAGCCGGATGATTCAAATTGGCATGTCCGGATCTTACGGGGGATAGATCTAGAAAGATAAGATCTACTTATCCCAATAACAAAAAAACCCGATTTAAAAGATCCTGTATTAAGATCGCGATTAGCTAAAGGAATGGGACATAATTATTATGGAGAGCCCGCGTGGCCTAATGATCTTTTATATATTTTTCCGGTAGTTATTTTAGGTACTATTGCGTGTACGATAGGTTTAGCAGTGTTAGAACCATCGATGATTGGTGAACCCGCAAATCCTTTTGCAACTCCTTTAGAAATCTTACCCGAATGGTATTTTTTCCCAGTTTTCCAAATACTTCGTACAGTACCGAATAAATTTTTTGGTGTCCTTTTGATGATCTCTGTACCTGTGGGTTTATTAACAGTACCTTTTTTAGAGAACGTTAATCAATTTCAAAATCCTTTTCGTCGTCCAGTAGCTACAACAGTTTTTCTTATCGGTACTGCCTTATCCCTTTGGTTAGGTATCGGAGCTGCTTTGCCTATTGAAGAGTCGTTAACCTTAGGACTTTTCTAATGTAATTTTTAGTCTATTTTCACTCAAAGTTTTTCATAACAAATTTTTTTTTATTAAAGTGTATAATACACTTTAATAAAAAAAATCTATTTCACGTAACCCTCCCCCCTATTTTTTTTGTTTCTATCTTTAGTTACTAAAGATAGAGGGTTGGGTTTCTTTTGGCTATTTTTTATATTTTGTTCTACGCAAAGCAACGGAATAATTAAGTCAAGTAAACTCCAACAAGCTTCGTAAATGGTTTCTCTAGGAGTTAATCCCCCGTTTGTCCATATCTCGAAAATAAGCATTTCTTGTATGTTATCTGAACTCTTATAAGAATGAATACTAAAATTCACATTTTGAACCGGTAAAGAAACACCATCTATGGGGAAAAATATGTCCTTTGGTTGTTTCATATTTTCTATAGTATACCTTTTCTTTTTTTCAATCTTTAATGTAACATTGAAGGGGATTCGTTTAGTAAGGCTAGCTATATGCTGGGTATCATCAATGATTTGAATAGAAGATGGTAATATGATGTCTTGAGCTGTTACATTCTTAGGTCCAACAGTACAAATAGATGCTTCGTGAATTCCGTACAATTCACTTCTAAGTACAATTTGTTTCAAGTTCATTAAAATGTCATGAACTGATTCTTTAATACCTATTATGGAAGAATATTCGTGTAGAATATTTTTTTGAAATCTTGCATACGTAATATATGTTCCTTTGACTTCTTGAAGTAAAGTTTTTCGTATAGCAATAGCTAGTGTATTAGCTTGACCTTTCAAAAGCGGAGATATGGAAAAACGACCATAATGAGATCGTTTACTGTCTGTTCTCGATTCCAAGCACTTCCATCGTGGTGAAGATTCTGCAGTTTTTAGTTCATTCCAAATCATATAATGAAAAGTTATACACGTCTTTTGACAGGAGGTCTACATCCATTATGCGGATTGGGTGTTATATCAAGTACTGCACGTATCAGTATTCGACTATGTTGAATGACTCGTAATGCCGCGTCTCGTCCCTTACCACAACCCGTTATCAGGATGGCTGCGCGGTTAATAACTACAGTACGAGTTATGTTTTCTGTTGCTGTTTGAGCAGCGAAAGCTGAACCTTTTTTTGGGCCTTTAAAGCCACATGCACCAGCAGACGACCAAGAAAGCACATGTCCCAAGACATCGGTAACGGTAATAATTGTATTGTTAAAACTTGATTGTATGTGAATGATTCCACGGTCTACTCTACGTATTTCTTTTTTAATACGTCTATTTTTAGATAAATTCCACATAGATTTTGGTTTCATTATTGTACTGCTATACCCCTAAAATTTGTTATATATATCTCTAAGCCTATAAAATGCATATTGAAAAAAAAAAAAAAAAGATAAAAAAAATTAACCTTGTTTTTGTTTATGTCTTAGATTTAAACAAACTACATAAATTCGCTTTCCTCTACGAATTAATCGGCATTTCGAACAAATTTTCCGAACAGAAGCGCGTAGTTTCATATTATTTTGATTAAATGTGTTTATTCTTTTTTGCTCTTTGAGCTAGAAAAAGTATGGATCATTTTTCTATTTTTTTGCTATCTTATTGTTTTATTGAAAATTGAAACGAAATTCTATTAGCTTTTTCTAAATCGATGAATTATACGCCCTTTAGTCAAATCACAAACATGGAGTTCAATTTTGACTCTATCTCCTACAAGTATTCGTATACTATTTTGTCGAATGTTACCCGAAATATAAGCTAGAACAGTTTTTTTATTGTCCAATAAGACTCTAAAAAATCCAGCGGGATGTGCCTCAATAACTAGCCCTTCAAGTTCAATCATATTTTGTCGTTTTTCCATTTTCATATTTCTTTTTTGGAAAATATATATCTAGCAAAAATGGGTAGAATTTATTACCATGCATAACACAAGATTTCTCCTCCAATTTTTTTTTGTCGAGCTTCGTGGTCTGTCATGATTCCCTGGGAAGTAGAAAGAATTACAATTCCTATCCCGTTTAAAACTTTTGGTATTTTTCGAAAATTGGAATAAATTCGCTGACCTGGTTTGCTTATACGTTTTAGGGTAATTCTTGTTTCTTTCTTTTTCCTGTATTTGAAAGTAAAAATCAAAAAAGATTTTTTCCCTTCTTTATGCTCTCTAATATTATTTATAAAGCCTTCATTGAAAAGTATTTTCCCGAGTTTTTCATTAATCCTAGTCGCAGGTACTCGAACTGTTCGTTTATTTACTATGTAAGCATTTTTGATTGATGTAGTCAAATTTGTAATAGTATCCATGTTGATCTATTTTTTGAATTCTCTTTATTCTTTTTTTTTTCCAAAAAAACATGCTTTTTTTTATAGAGACATTTGTCTAAGTTGCAGTTAACCTGTTCTATGTACTTTGTACATATTAGTCATAACACTTCGGGAGCTAATGAAATTATTTTTGTAAAATTCCAATGTCTCAGTTCGTGCAGAACTGGACCGAAAACTCGAGTTCCCTTTGGATTTCCTTTTTGATCAACGATAATTGCTGCATTCTCATCAGTTTGTATTCTTGTTCCATCATTACGTTGGAATTCTTTAGAAGTACGTATAACTACTGCTCTAATAACTTCAGATTCTTCTATTTTTGCATTAGGAACTGCTTCTTTAATAACAGCGATGATTACATTCCCAATATGCGCATATCTTTGAAAACTTGCTCCTATAATCCTAATGCACATTATTTTTCGTGCTCCACTGTTATCAGCAACGTTTAAATATGTTTGAGGCTGAATCATTTTTCCTCCAAGGAAGTTTGTTAGTGTATCAAATCAAAAAAAGATAAAAGAAGATCTTTTTTTGATTTGAGCAATTTAAATTCTTAAAAATTGAGTGCGTATACGCATCTTGTAAGCTACTATTTGAGCAGCTCTTCGAGCTACAGTTTCAGAAACTTCTCCCATCTCATAAAGTATTCGACCTGGTTTAACAACAGCTACCCAAAAAAGGGTATCACCTTTTCCTGAACCCATGCGAGTGTCAGCGGGTTTCTTTGTAATAGGCTTGTCAGGAAATATACGTATCCATATTTTTATGCCACGTCGAGCAGTACGAGTAATTGTTCTCCGCCCTGCTTCTATTTGTCCAGCTGTAACCCAAGCAGGTTCAAGTGCTTGAATAGCAAACTTACCAAAAAAAATCTGATTACCCCGGTGGCTCTTTCCTTTTATTCTTCCTCTATGTTGTTTGCGGAATTTCGTTTTTTTGGGGTTATAGTCGATGGATTCCGTTATCATAGTTTTTATTTCCTTCGCTAATTCAAAACCGGACATGAAAATTTTTTATCATCCGGCTCCCTGTGATAGTAAAGATTTCCATTCTAAAACAGTTTAGGCCAGTAACTTCTAAATCAATAATATAAAACTTCAACTAAACAATAAGATTCACAGATGAATATAGACTCTTTAGTAGATATTTTTCTTATTTTTTTTGGTTTTATTCATCATCCTATCCTATGATAACAATATATCCACAAGTTTCATCGTTTCTATAGCTTCCAACAAAATATTGCTTAGGTTTACTTTTCTTCTACAGTGGAGCTTAACTTTGATTTTTTTTTACAGAATTGGTTGACTTAGTTCCCATCGACTCAAAGCTCTTTTCTTTTTATAAAATGAGGTCGATAAAGACTTTTCTGCTTTATTACACTTTCAAGGTAGGCTTATTTATGAACCATACAATACCATAAAAAATAGTATTGATTCTTCGATTTTTTTTCGATATTATCTTATTTTGCTTCACGAAAGAATACTTCTTACGTGTAATAAAGTTCAAAAGTAAAAAAAAAAGCTTAGTTTTAACGAGTCGCACACTAAGCATAGCATAATTTTTACTAGAAAATGGAAATTCTATTCAATCTTAAATAATTAATTTTTTTATATAAAAATGGGATAGTTTTTATAGTAATTACAACAATTACAACAATTATTGTTCTTTCATGAAGATCCAAAGTTGAATTCCTAATGCCCCGTGGATTGTGCGAACTGTAAAACAGGAATAATCCATTTCAGCTCGGAGTGTTTGTAAAGTAACTCTGCCTAATTTGATTTTTGTCTTACGAGTTCTTTCTCGTCCGCCAAGACGTCCTGCAATTCGTATACGAATCCCTTCTATTTCGTCTTTTTTGGCTAGTTCAACAGCTTTTTGTAATATTTTTTTTACAGCCACTCTCTTTTCTAGTTGCAAAGCGATATATTCAGCAAGTATATTAGTTTTTTGATAAGGTTTGGCTAATATTTCTGCATTTATGTTAAGCTTTTGATCACGCAAATAAAGAGTACGTTTTATATCGTTTTTTACTCGTGTAATTTCATTTTTTTCATTTTTGAAAAAAATGGGAAATCCTATATAGATTATTATATTGATTAAATCAATCTTTCTCTGAATTTCTATTCGTCCAATTCCTAGATAAGATTTTCTCTGATGTCTTTGGAAAAAAAATTCGATGCATTTATGTATTTTTATATCTTCTCGAAGAGTTCTTGTATACTCTCTCTTTTGTGCGAACCAAACAGAATTATGATTTTGAGTTAGACCAAGTCTAAAACCCATTGGATTTACTTTATGTCCCATATTGTGATATTTTCCTTTTCAGATTCTCTGAAGTTTCAAATTCAATTAGATTTGATAGTTCTTTCAAAACAATAGTTATATGACAAGTTTTTTTTTTTATACGAAAGGAACGTCCCTTAGCTCTAATTTGATATTTCTTTGAAACAGTACCCTCGTTTACTTCGGCTCTACTAATGAATAAAAATTTTTCTTTAAGCCCCAAATTATTTTTAGCATTTGCTCCTGCAGAACAAAGTAGTTGGAATATGGGATAACAAGCTCTATACGGCATTAATTTCAATAGAGTATATGCTTGTGCATAAGAACAACCACGAATTTGATCGATTACTCGACGCATTTTCTGCGTAGACATTTTTAAATTTTTGGCTAAAACGCGTACTTCGGTATTCCTCTTATTTTTAGATATTTTCATATTCACTTTCTTGAAATTTAACGACTAGATTTCTTGTCTTTTTTAGATTTCTTATCGTCTTTGCCTGGATGTTCCGGGCAAAGACGAGTAGGTACAAAATCTCCTAATTTATGGTAAAGCATATTATTTGTTATATAAATAGGTATATGCTCTTTACCATTATGAATAGCAATAGTATAACCGATCATTTTGGGTATAACCGTAGACGCTCGAGACCAAGTTAATAGTATTTTCTTTTTTTTTATATTTGTGTCTAGTTTTTCTATTTTTTTGAATAAGTGATCAGCAATAAAAACTTTTTTCTTTGAGTGTGTAGCCGCAAAAACTTGTTTTAAACTTTTTTTTTTTCTTGAATATTTCATAGGCAATTAATTTTTTTATTCTAACTTAGTTTGACGACGAAGAATGAAAGTATCACTATACCGAACCATTTTTCGGGTTTTTTTACCGAGCGTACAATGACCCCAAGGAGTTATGGGGGTTTTTCTTCCTATGGGACTTTTTCCTTCACCACCTCCATGTGGATGGTCTACAGCATTCATGACTATTCCTCGTACTTCTGATCGTTTACCTATCCACCGTTTTGATCCAGCTTTACTAAAAATTTTGTTATTCGAGCGGATATTACCCACTTGTCCAACCGTGGCTGAACAGTTGTAAGGTATTAAACGAAGTTCTCCTGAAGGCAACTTTAATACCGCGGATTGACCTTCTTTTGCGATCAATTTGGCTATAGTACCCGCGGCTCGAGCCACTTGTCCTCCTTTACCCTGCGTTGTTTCTATATTATGTATAGTTGTACCCACAGGGATATTGGTTGAAATAGATTTTTATTCAAAAAAAAAAAAGAATCCTTTCCCAAACTGTACAAGCCTCTCTCGGGGCATACAGCTTTCTGGATGTTCTTTACTTTACATCCTAGGTGTTTATCCATCATCTGGCTTCTGTTCATCATGTAGCATTCAGATTGAATGACTTTATTAAATCACGTTCTCAATAACATAGGAGGCGTTTTATTTGGAAATATTTATTTCATTGTACAACTTTGATTTTGCCTCTGACCTTCAAATCAAAGATGAATAAAAAAATCTTTGGAACAAGAGTTTGCCTTCTCCACTGTTATGCTTTATCAAAAATTCTCCATATTATCTAGAATGAAAAATTTCTTATTTTTTTTTATCACTTGCTATATATTTTTTTCTCAGTTTCCCTTTGAAAATTAAGTCAAATTTAGATTATCAATGATAATTTAGTAGGTTCGGGGCCTAACCGGTCTTTCCGGTTACGTAAATTCATAATTCAAACCGCACTCAAAGGTAGGGCATTCCCTATTAAAATAGAAGCTTTTGGACCAGATAAAATAGTATCTCCAATCATGATTCCTCTAGGGGACAAAATATAGGACTTTTTCCCATTCTTGTAACATATCAAACTGATATGCGCATTTCGATTAGGATCATATTCTATGGTTACAATTTTTCCATAGATGTCTTTCTCTTTTCTTCGAAAATCAATTTGCCTGTAAAGACGTTTATGGCCTCCTCCTCTATGACGTACTGTAATAATACCTTTTTTGTTTCGACCCTTGCAACGATGATGTTTCCCAGAAGTTAGAAATTTTTCCGGACTACTCTGAGTAAAATGTAGTATGTTTTTGTATGAAATGTTCATTATATGATTGATTTTTGTTTTTTAGGTTTAAATATGGAATAGAATCACAATCACTAAATATGGAATAGAATCACAATCACAAATTTGGTCAGGAAGAAGAAACTTATAATATTGTCGCGGCTCACGGTTATTTTGGTCGATTGATTTTCCAATATGCTAGTTTTAATAATTCTCGTTCTTTACATTTCTTCTTAGCGGCTTGGCCCGTAGTAGGTATCTGGTTTACTGCTTTGGGTATTAGTACTATGGCGTTCAACTTGAATGGATTCAATTTCAATCAATCTGTAGTTGACAGTCAAGGTCGTGTTATTAATACTTGGGCTGATATAATTAATCGTGCTAATCTTGGTATGGAAGTTATGCATGAGCGCAATGCTCACAATTTTCCTCTTGATTTGGCATCAATGGAATTCAATTCTATAGATGGTTAATTAGATAGAATTCTAGGTATTCCTTTCATCGTACCAAACCTCTAAAGGAGGTTTGGTACCTTATCTGTCTTTGTTCATATCCACATTATAAGATATCGAGTTTTTTACTGTTGTATTTGAGGATATATAAGGAATTTGAATTAGATATGTGCATCCAGCAGGAATTGAACCCGCGAGTTCGCCAATTATGAGTTGGGCGCTTTAACCATTCAGCCATGGATGCTGGAGAAAAGCTCATCCGGAATAATCAATTCATTCGATAATATGAGTGAGTATCGACTTAGGGTAGCCAAGTACTCATATCCCAATCATGCCAAACATAGAAAATGCAACGGAAAAACTTGTGGGAGTGAGTACCGATCTTGCAACACTTGGATTTCCTGGAATAAGTCGCCCACATTCCGTAGGATGAACAGAAAACAACTCTTTTCTTGAAAGTAATGTTGATTAGATAGATTTTATGGGCGGACGTAGCCAAGTGGCTCAAGGCAGTGGATTGTGAATCCACCACGCGCGGGTTCAATCCCCGTCGTTCGCCCGGGCCATAATCTTTTATTTGGTTGTTTGCGATTTTTCGATCGTTGACGCAAGTTCGATGAAGTGCGAAGGTTTTTATTTTATTTTATGTCTTTTCATCCATCACAAAGATCATTCTACCTTTTCCAGAAAACCAAAAACTAGTCAAAAAACCTTTCGAAAAAATCCAATGGTTTATTATATGGAATTGAGAGGGATCTATCCATATTTCACGTAATAAAATATAGAATTGTAAAAGAGGGCAAAAACCAATGATACAAGAACAAAAAAGCAGACTCTGGATCTCGGAAGAAAGGACCTCGGGAAAATGTCCAAGAGAGTCCGGAATTAAACAACCCATATCAAGCCTCTTGACCTGGTGGTTAAACTTTTTCAAACAAATACAAAGCTCTTCATTCGATCCATGGACTGAATTGATTTTGGTGAGGTTTTTTACTCAAATTTTGTCCCATCGAGAACGTCTTATTAAGTTCTTTGACTTTCGGATTCTCAGTACGTTACTTTTACGGGATCTACGTAGTTGTAGTTCCAAAAGCAAAGTTGTAGTATTACTTACATTACCAGTCCTTATATATAACCTAAAAAAGAAAAGTCTGATTGAAAGAAACAAATACTATTCGATCAATCTATTTGATCCTATATATAACTCCATGGAAATTCGAAATGAAACATCATCGGAAGCCAATTTCACTAGAAATTTGTGGATCTTTTCGCATCTTTTTTTGTTTTTTCCAAAATCTAGCCAATTGGAAAAATTTTCAAATGGGTATGACGCGTGTCCAGGAAATTTTCCAATGTCTTGGCCGAAAGAAGTATTGAAAGAAACCAAAAGGTCGTCTATAAAAGAGAATTCATTTTCAAAAGAAACAAAAAAATTCATTGAGAATTGGACAAAAACAATTCGTTATTCTGTTTTTGACATATTGTCAATAGATGAATATATGGTTTCTCGTACCACTAAAGAGCCCGTGGAAAATTTCCAATGTTGGAAAAGACAACAAAATGTTTTTCAATATTTGAGAAGATTAGAAAGGAAAAGGAGAGCGGATTTCTGGAATATCAAAACGAAATTTCCAAATCCGAAATTGGCTATTTCATCAGATCCTGGATGTACTACGATTAGACAAAATCAGAGGGATATAAACCAATTCCTTTGTAGTCGAGTTAGAAACAGTTCGTCTTGGAATCTCTTTTTTTCTTCATTCTGCAAAGAGCGCCTATTCCATTTTTGTCGATTGAAACCAATCGTCCTAAAAAGAACAGATCGATTCACTCTATTACTGACTAATCCTAATCAGGTTTCTGCTAATAATACATTTGCCTTCGCTCAGAGTCTATTCTATGAACTTCACAAGAACAGATTAGGGAATCAGATTTTCGACCACAGAAAAAAATGGAAGAATCCATGGTTCAATATGACTGAGAAAGAGAATGATTCTTTCGATCGAATAATCAACCAAACCGTATCGATTTTCCCCGTAGGGGAAAATACATTCCATTTAATGAACACGCGCACTCAGGCTTGGGTATTTCCAATAGATGACATTCTTTCAAATTGGAATAATGGAATGAAAAATACAATGAACCAGCATTCATTAAATTGGAGAAAAGGTCAGAAAGAATGGTTAGATTGTTTGATTCTTAGAACTTCGAAATATATCAATCAGAAATTGCATGTATACAAATGGTCCGATCAATTCGAATACTTACAAAAGTATTCGAACCATCTTGTTTGTTTCGATCCAAAGGAATTATGTATTAAAGAAATATTTCTTAAGATTGCTTTGATTCTGTTTTACGCTCCGGAAGAGACGGAAATGAAGAACTTATGGAACAACATCGATATTTCCATAGACATTTCTCCTTATATTGATAAACTCATTTCGGATTTGATTATTTTCCTTTCTCAGTGCGGCCCTGAGGACAAAGTAGTCTATCCGTGGTGGTTTAGAGAATTTCTTGTTCGAATCGTTAAACCCAAAATCCAGTGGTTGGATAACCAGACAAAAGTCTCAAAGATCGATGAAGGAACAATAGCAAAAATTGCTTGGAATGAGCCATGGATTATGGACATTTTTGATAATGAAAGCAATTCGTTGTATAACACGGATTTTTCGACGATATATCGAGACAATTGGGTGAATCCTGTAAAACTATCGAATCAAAGTTCATTGAGAGCTGCTTTTGACAAAGCGAATACACTTCAAATTTTGGATTATTTACGTCATCCTCGGTCCAATTATAAGAAAAGATTACCTTCTTATATAGAAGAAAGAATTCAAAAGAATCTTACATATGTACAATTATTCCATTTCCATCTTTTGCCCATCTGCAACAATATGTTTTCTTTGTCGCTTGATGAAATAATACCTGTTCAATCGGAGAAAGAGGCTGTTTCACTCATAGAGTCCCAAGTATCCGACATATTTTTACCTAAGTATTTACAACGAAGTAGTGACAAAACATATGTATTAATCTATGAATTGTACGAGTTATTAACTCGATGGAATCCTTTTGTTCATGACAACAGAGCCTCGATCGAAGAGATTTGTACAACGCCTTTACCAAGATTCCAAGTAGTCAATTTGGAAAATTTCCATAGATCTTATTTTGATTTTGAAGAAAAAAATCTTGATCAGTCTCCGAAAAATTTCAGTTCAAACACGAGTTTGATTCAAACTCAATCCTATAAAGATGATTTCCTATCGGAAATCTTTCCGAATAAGAACCAGGAAATATTTCATCAGATTCCAGACATGTTTACCAAGTCTAGTTCAACAGAGAGTTTCCAAAACATAGCGGAAAACAAAGCTCTAGATAAGCTTTGTTTTTCATGGAAAGAGAAACGAAAGATTTTCTCATGCCGTTCACCACATTGTTTTCATGAACTCGTTAATAAACAAGAGATATATAAGATTGATACTCATTTTTCCAAATGGAATTTGCTTCAAATGTATATGCCATGGTTTTTTACTTCTATATGGTGGAAATACTTTGGGGATACACTTTTTGATACTTTTCCGTATATATTGCTATATAGCTGTGACCAAATAGTATCTATTTGGCAAGATATTAGGCATAGATCGAAGAATATCTTGCGGGCACTTTCTCATGAAGTATGGTTCATTCTACAATCCAAAATACAACGGAATTGGAGAAGGATTCGACTTCATCCGCCTCTGAATGAGTTGGTTCCTTGGTTAGTTTCTCACGGGGAGCTCGTGATCGAAGAACTCATCAAGAAAAAGTCGATATGGAAACTCTTGCGATTAGCAAGGAAGGACGGGGAGTCTTGGATCATTCTCTTGTGGTTCGTCCTTGTGTTTTTCTTTTTTCCGTATTTTTTCGTTGTTTTCTTCAACTGGATTTCTTTACTGATACAGTTGAATTTTCTCGAGTTCGGACTACATTCGGATCCAGCTTTGCTACGACAATGGTGGATGGAAATAAAAAGATATAGCGAGTACCCGAAGGATTCTTTGGAAAAACCGGATTGGGTAGAACCAATCGATTCGGTAATACTGGATTTAGTCAAACCAATCTTCGAAAGAAGTACTTGTGTTGTTCCTTATTTGGCTGCTATTGATACTTCTAATAGCTTTGAGTACCCGGAGGAAATAAGGGATTGGACAAAACAAATCTTCGGTTCTACTAGTGATGATGATTCTGTTTTTTCTAAATCTAATAATTATGATTTTTCTCATTTTACTATTTTGGCTAAGAAGGATGAACCAATTTGGACGCAGTTGGATGCACATAAATATGAAGAGGGGTTTACTTTTTGGTTCGCCTTTAGAATTCTAAATCAAATTGTTTGCTTTTTGTCAAACCTCCGGGAATGGTATTGGTTGATGAGGCTTAGAATGACTTATTTTTTCATACTAATAAGTCACAAGAAGAATCCGCGTGCATTCGATCGATCCGTGACAATATTCGACTTCGTAATCGCAAAGCCCAGTGGTGGAAACTCGAAAATTCCATCTTTTTTTTCATCAAGATTATCATCAGATGATTATAATAATAATAAAAAAGAGAAGAAGAAAGATACAATTGATCTACTTCTGCTTCTAAGAACAGAAAAAGAACTCTCTCAAAATTCTCAATTTGAATCGAATTTTACCTACAGGCATTCTATCTTCGAAGGTTATCAAACCACGGAAGAGCCGGGGTTTATGTACTTACGATATTTATCTGACATTTCGCAAAAAAATATAATGAATTACAGGTTTGATCGTTTAGCAGAAAAATGGGTCTTCTTCGCTTTTTATCAGAAGATTGCCAAATCTAACCAAAACCTATTTTCTAAAGCTAGAAAAACTCCTCCTTTATTATTAGGACCATCCCTTTCCAAGGGGATTTTACTGATAGGTCCTGAGGAAACTGGTCGATCCTATTTGGTCCAAAGTCTAGCAGCAGACTTTTATATTCCTTTAATAAAAATCAATCTGGAATGGTTCTTTGGGAAAACTTTCTCTCAATTCCATCGGACTTTGACAATGGCAGAAATAATGTCTCCTTGCATAATATGGATCCCAAACATTCATGTATTGGAACGGAATACTCGCACTTCTATCATCAAGATGGATATCATCATCAAGAAGAAGGCGTTGCTTCATCGCTTATTGGACCATATGGATAGCTGTGATGAGAACAGTTTTACTAGTAGAAGAAATATTGTTTTTATTGCTTCGACGCATATTCCTAGAAAAGTCGATCCAAATCTAATGACTCCAAATCGATTGGGTCAATTCATCAATATTCGGATGCTTCTTGTATCCCAACGAGAAAAAGAATTTTCTATTCTTTTACGTAGGAAAAGATTTTTTTTGAACAAAGAATTGTTCTACCTCGATGATTTTGGATCTAGAACCATAGGTTATAAGGCACGAGACCTGGCAGGACTTGTCAATGAAACCGTAGCAATTAGTTGTTTGCGAAAAAAATACGTTATAGACACGAATACAATTCGATTGTCTCTTTATAGGCAAACTTGGGGTTTACGATCTATAAATCAGGGTGTTGTATCCGTTCTAAAACATCATGAAAGACTTCCCTATAAGATAGGAAAGGCTATTCTACAAACTACACTTAGAACGAAATTTTCTCCTGTACCTATGGCAAAAGATTTTTGGAAAAAAAATTTTTATTATTTGTCTAAATGGTATTTAGAACCTTCGATTGCCGAAACAACTATCAAGGAATTCACTATACTCCCTCCTATTTTGGGTTGCTTGGCCGGATCAGCTGCTCGGGATTCTTGGTTGCTGATATCGGAACCAAATCAAGAGAATTGGACTCCTCTCGATAGACTCGTTGAACATGATTTCCATCTAGCTTCTAGTCTTTTAGAAAGTCTTCTGGTGGAGTTTCCGTGGTTAGGAATATATCGAGGTAAGTCTGATAAGAATCAAATCCCACCATTCGATCCTCTGCGCAAAACGAAAAATCATCAGTATACGATGCGAACAGGGTTTTCGTCTCTAGTTCATGAAATAGGTCTAGATGCTCAACTCCAAAAGGATGAAGAATTCGATGAATCATTGGTTTCGTCTCCTAGGATCTGGCGTCTTAGTTTTCTTCGCAGCAATCGATTTGATCGGATAAAAACATTCAATGAATTGGGATTGCCGGAGCAAGTCAGATTGTTTCAAGAAAGGCGGATTTTCGTTCAAAAGTTTGAAAATCATCTTCGTATGCTCCAGTATAAGTCTAAGAAGTTCAACTTAGAAAAAAGGGGGGTTACGACGGAGTATAGGAAGTATCGGGAAGAGATCAAAAAACTACGGTTGGATTTGGAAAATCTATCATTTCAAGAGTTTTTGGAACCGTTCAGAAGTCAATCTGGATATCCAATGCAATATCCATTGCAATATCAATCAATGCAATGTCAATCTTCTAATAAACCAGTGCTTTTTCGTGGAAGACGGTTTGTTTGGGACTCCTTTCTAATCCAAGAGGATCCGGACGTTTTGTTTTCAGACGAAGAAGTGTTTTCCAATGAAGAACTGATGCAAAGGCTTTATACCAGTGGAGCTTATGCCTGTTTAATAAGAATAGATCAAACCAAAAAACCACCACTTTTCCATTCAAAAAGGCTTTTTCGTAGATTTACTGTGATGACCAACCGGAACCTTTCTATTCCTTGTTTAGAAGAATTAGAAGAAAAAACAAAAAGAAAAAAGAAGAAACGAGATGTTCTCGTTTCTCAACAGAAGGAACCCCATATCGAGGCTTTGCAACGCATTCAAGGAAAGGGTATGAAATCGCAAATTCTACACGTACACATGGACAGTCCTTTAGCTCTGTATCACCGCTGGTTGATTGAAAATCCGCGGGGCCAAAGTGACCGCTGGGACTTGGTAATTGATCGCCAAAGATCTCTTGAAACCAATCGTTCAGTACCCAATGAACTTTTTCTTTCTAATATTCTCTCAGAGAATTATCAATATTTATTAAATCTGTTCCTTTCTAACAGAATGTTATTGAATCAAATGACAAAGACATTGTTGAAAACGAAATGGCTTTTTGCGAATGAAATGAAACACTTCATTTCTACAACAGGATTCCACATCTCTTCTTTCGAAAAATCGGATAGATCTGGAATTGAAAGAATTAAAGAAAGATGAAAGAGATCTCGATAAATACATAA